CAATCTATGAAAAATACTGGCCGGCGGAGTGATAACCGAGAGCATATAGATAGGAATTGAGGATAACACCGACTGTAACAGCACAAGGCGTCCTCCTTTAGAGAGATAGGAGCTCTTCCACTCTGAGATTTTCTTCCGAATTTTATCAAAGAGATTTGAGAAGTATGTGGAGCGGGGGGCACCAAAAAATAGTGGAAGACCGAGGTATGTCATGGGCAGATAACGTCGAGTGAAACCTGTGCAAGCAGAGAGAATGGAGATCCTTGACTGGGTAGCCAACCTGGAGACCAGAAAGCCACGCAAGCGCCTTGTGCAGATTCATTTCATCATAGCAAAGAAGATCAATTGAATAAGAGAGGAAAGCACGACTTCTTTCTTTCATGATGTAGTTGCCTTGCTTATACTTCAGTCTAGATTGGCTTAGTCTTCAATAAACAATTCTTACTGTTGCCATGGATGTTGCCGGTCTTACTCTTACAGATGCTATTTCATCCGCAGTTGGTGTTATATCCGTTTTTGCTATGGAATTAGGAACCGCTGCTACAGTTGGAGTTGACGGTCCTTCTATCAATGGTGGTATCGTATGTTGTATCATATATATATAATCATAGGCCCGTCCTCCCTTTCCTCTTGCTTTAGGTGAATTACTACCGGCGCTTGATGCAATAAGCGGTGTGACAGTAGGAACTCTTGGTCTTATATCAGTTGCCGCGGTTGCCGGACTCGAAATCTCGTAAGATAATGAAGCGCCTATGAATTAGTTCAAAGAAAGCGGCCGTTCACGTCAGGCTCCGAAGGAGGTTGTTGATGTAGTTGCTTGTAGTTTTCTTTTTTTCGTCGAGTGGTGTGAAGTCCACTTTTTCGTTGGAAAAACCAACGTCTTAGCTGCGAACAAGTCTCCCCTTTTTTGTGGGGAGCAGAGGAATTAATCATAATTAATTATGGATTTTGTACAAAAGCTAACTAGCTGCCTTAAAGGATGTTTTAGGGGTAGGGGGTGTTGTGGGGATAATTGCACAACAACGGTCGTTGTAATGAAAAACGTGAAAATCAATATCTGGCACCGTTATTAGTGGGGTGATGGAAACGGCTAAAAAAGAAGTCTCAGTCCTGACCATATAGAGGACAGCAAACTGACGGAAGAGGAGGAGGGCTGGGCTATGGCAGTAGGAGCGGCCAAGGCAAGAAATCCAACCGAAAGAAGAAAGCAGTAAACGGGATGTTGAGAAAGAGGGTTGCAGTGCATAAAGCTAAGAGAAGACGGGAAGGAAGATCACTAATACCAGTTAGCGCTATGGACAGATTCCCAGCCCGGCTTGCCTTTTGAGTGAAAGTTCTATGCTGGCCGTTTGGGCCTTAGCATAGGCCTACCAAGACTGGCTAATTGAAAGGACTTGGTACACTGGCTCACTTTCGTGTAAAGCGCTCTCGGATGGCATTCTCGAGATCACTATTCCATGAAGTGAAGTTCGAGGGCCGGGTCACTCGAATCCAGGCAGCCGTATACCTGAGTTGCTGCGACGGTAATGTCAGTTGCACTTTCATCATGGCGAGAGTGGAAATGAGCTCCGTTTTTGGTCTCCTATCTATAGACGTGTGCTTTCATGTAAATATTGATCAAGCGCCGGGCCGATCTTGAGGTTGTGGCCAGCCACCTTTGTAGCTCCTGTCTAGTTTGGATCCCCACATCCCTCTTCGACCTCATTGAATAGCGTGTCCCATTTGTTCGTGGAGCCTTAGTGGGAAAAAGGGGATAGGCGGGCGCTTAAAGATAGGCATACGTTGGCGTAGAAAGAAGAGATCCATGTTCTACAGAGATAGTCGGGCCTAGCTAATCCACTCACTCAGAAGAAGAAAGAGCACCCGAACCAACATCTGTTGAAGGAAATCGAGACTATTTTAGGTCTTCCAAAGGTCTTTCAGCGCAGCACTTCCCTGGTAAGAAAACGGAACTTCTATTGAAAGTTTTGGTACCTGGATGGGGGTTGGCTTGTTCTTATGCTAAGGCAGAGGCTTTCTCAATGGCTTGCGTGGATTCGCATGCTTCGGATGCTGGTGTAGCTTACACCCCTAGAAGGGAAAGAAAGCGCCAGCGGCACGTGCTTCGAAAACTGAGCTTGGAGCTATTATATCCCCCGGTCTCGGTCTAGCCGCTCTAACCGATGGCAGGAATTCTATCCTTTGTGATCCAGCCTACTAAAACCCACCCACCGCCCTTGGCAAGGTTTTCAATCCTATGTCCGAGGTCGATTTCTCAAAGTATCGAACATGTTCCGAAGCTAGAAGTTGATGATTATCCAATTTTTTTTTCAGTGAGAAGTCAATTCCGCTAAGCTTTAGCCAGGGCTAACCCTCTTTCTAAAGCAGAAGAGGAATAAATAGGAGCATTACTGCTGCTACGAGCTAGAAGGCGTTGGTGTCCGCTATAGGCTAGGTCTGTATCTGCTGACGGCACCAGAAGCCTTAAGATAGCTGGGGCAGGCGAATAGCTTGATGAGATTCCGTGAGGTGAAAGACTAAGTACACTAAATGTGCTGACCCGAAAGCCTTTCCTTCGTATGAGACCGGACTAATAACATCTATAAAGAGCAGCTAACCTGCGGTTCCCGATGCAACTATGCCAATTCCTAAAAGGAGTTCTTAACGCCTGCCTGGCTGCCCACAAGGAGTTAATTACACTAAAACCAGAGGCCCGGGACCAAGAGCTTGACTCTCCATTCGCTTCCCTACGTAACTCAACAACTTAACATCCGGGCCGGACAGATAGAGTTAGAGAGCGGAAGAAGGCAGCAAGGAGGATGAGGCCTATTTGAGCGAAGCGCATACGGTATAACTAACTGCAGGTCCGGGGATACGCCTTCGGCTATGCGGTCCGGGGAATCGTAGAGTCGATAAGCCGACAGCGTAATGGGATGAGATGAGTATTCCGGGGAGTTGTTGTTGTTAGGAGTTAGAGAAAGAGTTGTTAGTCGGCCGGGGATTAGTAGATTCGGAAGCGTAGTCGAATAGGGACCGGAACACCAGAGTTTGAGTTATCTAATTAATACGTGTCCGGGGCGGGGCGGGTGCTCGATTCCGCATCTACTCTTATTCTACCGCGTATTAGACTCATATGCGGCTAACTACTAACTAACCACTCTCCGTTAGGTACTCTTTTAGTGTGACTTAGCTACTTAACAACACTCATCACTAACTCGACTCTAACTCTGACCCGGCCGGGTATTAGTTAGTTGTTATACTTAGCTGCGGGTGTGCGTAACTACACTACTCTACGCCCGGACCCCACTACTCTAACTCTTATCTACTCTCCTTTTCTCCTCTACCCGAACTCCTTTCTTTTACTTGCTTTTCTCTCCTTTCTAACTGCTCTATCTCTTCTCTAACTCTTCCCTATCACTCACTCTACCTCACGAACTCTAGAACTCATCTACTCCGATCTCTAACTCTACGCATCTATACGCCTCCCCGCACCCCGGTTCTTTTATTACTAGAACTGCAGGTGCTCAACAACTACTCACCGCTTCGCTCACTCGAACTCAATCTCTAACTCGAACTCCCGAACTCGATCTCTCACTCTATCACTTATCGGGGGACGAGGTATCGGGGTCTCGATTCCGGGGTGCGTAAACACACCAGCAGCTCTGTCTAGTCTAAGAAATTCATCCGGGGAGTAGTCTTCTACTATACGGGTAAGGCGCTTCGCTTCTCGCATCCCCGATACGCTACATCTTCTCTGCGCTTCCTTCGATACCTACGCCCGAACAATAACTATAAACACAGGTGCACCGGCCGACATAGCTTCATCTTCGATTCCCCGTATACGCATTAACTCTTCTACTTCTACTTCGTATTCGATTAACTATACTTATTCGACTGTACGCCTTCGGCTTAGTATAAATAAGAGAGCCGATGCGGGCGCCTACGGCTTCGTGTTGTGAGGCTTCGCCGATTGAGCCGCAGCTCTAAGTAATTAAAGAAATACGCGTATGAGCGAAGTGCTTATCTGTATTCCTTGCCGGGTGGTAAGCCCGCTCTTATTATAGGGGCATATCGTCTCGTTCCGTTCGTATATGCGTGTAGCTACACTGATGTTGCTATTTGTTAGAAAGAACTAAATGCGTAGAAGAGAGGCGTGTAGTTAATCACATAGCCGCAGGCGGATAAGTATAAACAGTATAGTGCGGGGAGTCGGGGGCGTAGTCGAATCAGAAGTAGTCGAATGCGCATCCGAAGTAGTCTTTATTTAACTTAGCCGAAGGCGGATAAGTATAATAAGTATAGTTCGGCCGGGGATGCGTTAATGAGTCGTAGGCCTTAATGAGTCGATGCGTTAATGCGCATAGCCGAAAGCGCAGAAGAGATAGTATAGTTAGTAGCGGGGCGGGGGTGCATATTTGAATCGTATAGGCGTAGATGCGTCACACACATAGTTTAAATAAAATAAGTCAAGCCTTAAATCATATAACCGGGGATTCGAAAGCGAAGAGAAGCGTATAAGAATACCGAGCTGAGCAATGAGTGGATGCGGGTAGTTAAACACCTGTAGTTAAGTAATTAATAAAAGAGAGAGAGTAGTAGCGAAGCGGGGATTAGAGAAGCCGAAGGGACCCGAAGCTCCATCTTCTATGGAGCGGTGAATCGTCTTCGTTCGGGCACACTGGAGTTAAGAGAAAGTGTTGTTCGGGGAAGGCGTTTCGGACACACATGAGTTAGAGTCGTAGGAAAGGAGTAAGGGAAGAGATAAGAGATAGAGGAGTTAGGAGTCGATAAGTGATAGTAGAGCAGTTAGAGTATTAATAGGGTAGGGACCGGGAAGGCGTGCACACCTGTTGTTATGTTGTTAAGTTTATTGAGTCGAGAAGGCGTATAGTATTGGATTCCGGGGTCTAGTGCACCTGCCGCCTATGATATGAATAGTATTCGTATACACCTGTGATTCCGGGGAGGTATTCGGGAATCGGGGTCTCGGGGATAGAGATAGAGTTCTAACACCCGCACCTAAGTATAACTCACTCTTACCCGGTAGGTTATGACTTAGTGTTACTTAGCTGCGTAGAGTCGTATAGTATTCGAAAGCGTATGCGTAGTAGAAGAGTTAATCACATAGCCGAAGGCGTATCCCCGAATAGCATACGAAGTCGTATTAGTATATGCGCATATGAGTAGAAAAAGAAGTAGTAGAATGCGCATAAGAAGTAGAAGTCGGAGGCGTAGAGTTCAGCACACCTAGTAGTTTTAGAAAAAGAAGAAGAAGCATAAGAAGCCCAAGCCTAAGAAGCCCAAGGAATAGTACACCTGGGAAAACGTCAGACGCAAGCGCCGCTACGCGCCTGGCGTTCGAACTAGTCATTAATGGTAGTCAAATTGGTACTTATTTTTTTTTTCGGTATGCCGCTCCGCGAGCAAGGAGCGCCGCGAGCAGAGCGAGAGAACGAGGGAAGTGGTAATGGACAAAAAACCTTCTGCTTTTCTAATTTGATGTACATTAGGCTTTAGTCGATTCGTCAGGCGACTCAGGTCTATTCGATGGGTTTTAAAGAGTGCGAAAGCAGCCTTTCGGGGTTGTCCTGAGGATCCTGTTCCTTGCAATTATTTGAAACGCTTGAAATGGTACTCTTGGAGAGTTTATGGTTTATATATGTTGTCTAAATTTGTCTCCTCGTATAATGAGGAGGAGGAAAGAAAGAAAGAGAAATAGAGCTCTTCTCACAAAAGCTATTGACTATTGCCTAGACCACTGTGTGCTCCTTTCTATTGTTTAACAAGCAGGTATCTTGTAAGCTAAGCCCTTTGTCTGTGGTAAGACCAGTATCTGCCTTGAATAAAGTGATAGGAAGGATGTATTCCCACTGAATGCTATGTGTTGTAAAAGGTCGTCGACCGCTACTAAGAACCTAACAGAACGGCACATTTGTACTTGAGCAAACGGATCCAATACGCATATATTCAATCTCTTATATGATATTGAATAAATGAAAAAAAGTCAAGCAACTCGTTCGGCGACCCCGCCTCACTGAACTTACACCAATCAAATTTACAAGCGTATGATTCTCCGACTACCAATCTTCCGCCGGCATATTGGTGGGGTGTCCACGAGAGAAAATCAAATCGCACACTAACTAATACCACCAATCACGGATCCTGCGTTATAGATACCGGAAGGGACAAGCGTATAATCAGTCCTAGCTTTGGTTCTCTGCGCACTTCCCACTCAATTTCCTTCATTAAGGAAAAGAGACGATAGAAGAACACCGGGAGACTGCAGGCACCTGCCAGGACTCAAGTGCTTTCGTTGGACAATCTCTATACCTTTCCCAAGCTTTAAATAGGAGCCCGTAGCGTACGTATAAATTTATTTCATACGCCGCCCTACGTGGACTATGACAAAGCGTTGGAGGTTTTAATAATTCCTCTCCCGGGGCAGTCGGGTCTATGCTCATCCAAGCATACCAGGCGAGAAAATCGAGATGCCTTTTCATCCATTGCTGGAATAAAGCCTCAAACAACTCGTCGTCTCCATCATACGATGATCGATCTCTCGAGGATCGAAATCTCGAGGCTTCCGTACGATAAAGTCTCGTACGAACCCGATACGATAAACGTCCACCGCTCCCCAAACCCCAACGAGTAGAGCTCTCGTTCCGCCGCACTTGAACCTGCATCGCCTTCTATCTGCATTTCTAAGACCAGTCCCTTATTCCGCTAACCAATTAGGTTGGTTCATCAGGTGCCAAGGCATCTCTTTCCCCCATGTCCCATCTCGAACATTCCCGGAGGGAGAGGCGACCACCTCCACCATATCAAAGCTCTTTCTTATTCTCCCAGCCTTGCGATCAACATTTCTTTTCATCCCGCGCGCGGCCTAATGAATGCAAGCTTGTAAGCTAAGAAGCCCCTGACGGAATTAGACTGAATCCAACCGAATCACCTCGTGAGCCAAGCTAGGGCACTGGAAATTTATCCCATTGTTTCTCATACCTATTCACGATGAGAGTGGGAGAGGTGAAGCGAAGGTTGAGGAAGTCGCTTCTGCAATGCGTGAAAGTACGGACCCAGGCTAAGCAACTCGCACGCGGGGAATTCCCAATCAATGGCTTATATCGAAAGTCAGACTGCAACCTCCCATGACGAAGGCATGGAATTGCCTGCAAGGGCGTAGCTTATTTGACGGGGCTTGACCCTCCTTGCGGGAACTGAGAATATCCAAATGACTTACGAGGCTTATCCTATGACTGCTAGAAAAGCACTTCTAAACCAATGGCTTATTCGGCGGCAAGTAAAGGCTTTTTCCTTCTTACTAAAAAAGCTGGCTTATATGTCTCTATAGAGATAAAGATAAATTTCAATTATGAGAGAGCTCCTCAAACAGCCTGCTTGCCTTTCTCTTATTGCATCCAAAGGAAGGAAGCATCTATTCCAGCGGATTCCGCTTTTACCAACCCAAGAGAAAAAGGAAGCAGAGGAATGGCAGGCTAACGCAGCTAAGCTAAAAGTAGTGGGTAAGGAAGCGCTCTTCACCGCATGACCTGCAACCCTCAATGACACGCTTGGACCCCTATACCACGCTAACGAAAGCAACCTGACATAAGCGCACTAGCACACTCATTTTCAATCAGTTTTGAATCTGTTTTCATCTACTCGTGCACCTGGTTTTTACACTTTTTGAGCCAAAAATGAGGCTTTCCTTTCGTAAAAGCCAACCCCGAAAATCATCACTTAGTTTAGGCAACTTCTTTAAACGTGCCAAGCTGAAAAGCAAAGAGGGCTAGGCCAGAAGTGGCAGGGTGCCAAGCAGTTCCTTCCATAGATAGAGAGATAGGTGGTATTCCCGGATCACGCGTAGGGAGAGCGCTAAAAGGGAGGAGTTAGCTCGTTCGAAAGAGGTACGGATACCGCAAAAGGTTGCTCATTGACCGGGGCAAGCTGAGAAGTTTCTCTTTTCCACTATTGACTGACGGAGACCGGATAAAGTGAAACTCTTGGCGTTTGGTTTCGCCTACGCTACGGTTTCAAAAGATTGCACCTTAATTATTCAACCGAAGTGTTGGAGTTCTAGAGCACGAGGTCATCTTTCTCATTCCCGGGACCGCCTCGTCTATGTACTCGGCGCCTCCCCCGATTCCTTGAAGATGCGCGCGCGATAGGATAAAGGAGGAACCAATGAAAAGCCAGGGTAGAGCCTCGGAGCCGGCCCAAGCGAAGATCGGCACTCGAAGGCCTTGATGAGGAGCAGCCCGCAAAAGGGAAAGCCGTGGAGACGACAGACTCGCCAGTCAGGCACACCGTGAGGCTGACTACAGCAGACCGGGAGGTTACAATTCCTGTTTTCCTCTTTCCATTTCCGGGAGTTTATGTAGGAAGTGCAGACGGTGGATCAGGTGTGAACATTTAACCAAAGGCGTCTTGGGAATCGGCAATAGCTAAGCATTGTGGCCATCACAGTTCAAGCTACGTATGGCTGGCGTACAACCTAAGGGCTTCTTAGCCAAAATAAAAAAGGATGCAATACCGCCAGGGTGCCGGTACCTTTAGTCCAATCTCTAGACAAAGAGCTAGGAGGATATGAAGCACTGCTGGGTAGACCATGGCTCCAACCAGTGTGGTTCATGACTGGGCTAATAGAATCTATTTCTATTATATATATAGCTTTGAAACCTCTTACATAGGGCGCACTAAATGTCTATTTCTTCCACAGGAATTTAGCTACCTCCGTACCATTCGTTTTACGACTTCGGTTGGTCACCAACTTGACCTTTACGACTTGCGGAGACCGGATCGCCCTTCTTTCTTCAATGGCAGCTAATTCTTCCTTTTTGACTAACGATTGAGCCTTTCCACTCGATCAACCAGCCACCTTTCATCCATACCGAGGTGAGACTTTAGGTGACCGCTAAGAAATTCAACCATTGACCCACGACAAGGCCTAAGAATAAGGAGTTGAGATGGGCCGTAAGCAAGATGGTTGAACCCCTTAGAGGAGAGGGAGATAGAATGCCAGATTGGGTGCATCGGGTCTAAAGATGATCTATGAAGGTGGTCTTGGATTCGGATAAAAAGGGGATTCGCAAAAGATAGGCGGAAGGCAATAGGTAGGAGCGGTGGAGGGCAGACCAGTGGCGTTTTAGAGCTCGAAGTTGGACGAAGAAAATGACTCCACGTATGATCAAAAACTGTACTCAATGGTGAGAGCACTGAGAAATGTTCAACACGTTCTATTGCCAAAGGATTCGTAGTGTACACGGATCATCAAGCACTGAGGTTCAACCAGTCTCAAGAGAAGTTGAACGCGAAACACTCAAAGTGGGTGGGTCTTCTTCCTTCCATCGTGCGTGATACGACATAAGGGGCTTGCGGCGCAACGTCGTAGCAGATGCAAAAAGTAGAAGGGCCATGCTACTGCAGTCTGTGGAAACCGTAGTGAACTACGGAGGAAGGCGCTTGCGGGGAAGAGCCCCCAAAAAAAAGACTAGAAATAGATTTGGGCTGTCTTTCGTTCCTGCTTTGATCTAAGCAGTAAGTAGCTCTCGCCCCTTATCGAAGGTGAAATAAGATTGACTGCATGAACTCTTCATAACAGGAATCCTCCTATGAGCACTATCTGCTGCCAAGACTGCTACAAGTGGGAATGCTGCTATGCTATTCCTTTCCTACTAGTGTAACTGCAAGAGCAAGCGCTTACCCTATCACTGAAACTAGTGAAACTCAATGGGTAGCAGGTGTAAAAGGAACTGCTATGAAAGCTGGTACTTAGACTGGTGGAATGAGCGCAGGAGCTAGATGTACCCTGAACACTCCAACAACTGACTTGGCTAGATAAATTGCTGGCAGGGAATATGCTACAGGAAAGAAGATAGCCACTAGTGCAGCTGGAAACTGGAAATAGGAATGATCCGAATACAGAAAAAGTGGGGTAAGGAGAAAAAAGCACGCATTTTTACTAGAAAGCTGGCGTTAGTATTCCCTTTATTACTTGACTTCCAAAACGGCAGCTCGCGTGGTTCACTGGTTCCACCGACTAGAAAAAAGAGTTAGAGTTCTGAAGTAGATCCAGAGATGGGTAAGTGAAGACCTGAAAAAAGGTACACAAGGATGGCTTACAACAGGATGATGGCAAAAAACTTTCGTTCGAGCTGGCGTGGCTTGGCAAAAACCTTTTCGGCTAAAGGAAGGGGCTGATAACGCTGTGAAAAAGAGTATAAGATCGGGCTTTTTAGCATACACTTTTTAAAGGGCTTATAAGGTTTCCACCCCTGCTATCTATAAAAACGAGAAAAAGAACATAACATGAACATAGAATGAAATTTCAATTAAGGCTTTTTGTAATATACAATTTCAAAGCCTTGATACTACACTACCTAGACTGGAAGGAGGGGGCTTTCCGGTCCTACTTGCATGAGATTCCCCAAACATCTAGTTGTGCCTCCCCTCTTTTCCCCCTTCCTAGAATAATAGGTGAGATTTCTTCTTTCAAACCGAGAAGAAATTCCAATTATGTGAGGCTTGATTTAATCCCTACCCCAAGTGAGTGGGCGGGATTTGATACCTTCTCCCTCTATATGGGGTTGGTTCCCCTTCCTCAAAGTCTAATTCCAGGTTCTTGGAATGCTTCTCCCTTACCCTATTAATCCCTTGTGTAAGAAAGGGCTAGTTACGAGCCAGCTGATTTCCGTGGCAGCCAGTGGAGGAAGTGTAAGTCTTTCTTTGTTACAGCTTTTTTTGTATTACTGCTCCCCGTACAGTGCGTCATACTAGCCCTTCAACCAGCAAGCACTCCAATGCGAGGGGACCGACCAATAAAAGCACTCAATTCCACTAAAAGCTTCTTTCACGAAGGGCGAAGTTGCTTCTGCTGGGAAGCGAAGGGCTTTTGTAGTTATCAATTTCAGAGCCTTTGCTCTCCCTACTAGATATGCTAAAAGAATAGACTGCTTTCATCACTAGTACTAGTCTTGTTAAAAGACACTTTTGATCTCCGAAGATAGATTAGTCCGGGGCTAATCAGCTTAAGCAGCTAGCAGGGCATTACTCAGTTACGAGATTTTCCCGGCAGCAAGCACGAGCTGAGCGGTGGCATGCATGTCAAGAAAGAATGAGGATGCAAATCCACTTTTTCGTTCACTGCGACGAAATGGCTCCCTTTCTTCTTCTTCTTGAAAGCCGCGATTGAAACGATCTGGTCTTTCGTGTATCTCCCCCATATCTCTATGATTTCCCTGCCCCCCGAAGTCAAAAAGTCACACAGTTTTCCCCAGCTCTTATCAAACTTGACCGTCAAGTTCCCTGCAAATTCGGCAAACCCGTCTTGGATGAGCCTAACCGCTGTGTACCTTGAAGCACTGTTGTTTTCAACAGCCAGATGGTAAAGGAAAGCACCATCCTGCCTTTCAGCCGCAATCACAACAGCGGTACATTGAAAGAGATCAGTCAGACGAGTGATCGCGCTCCAATTGGAAAGCGGGGGCTGAAGATATAGGGTAGGGCGAGGTTGGAACACAAATGGAAATCAATAAGAACTTTCGTAGACTTCGGTTGTTCATTTTTTCTCTTTGACGTAGGGTTGGAAAAAAAAATCATACAATGACAAAACGCATTTGCGACTCTCACTCTAATCTATCTAGAACAAAGCAAATAACAAGAATAAGAAAGAGATAGGGTAGCAAGGTTGGAGGCATCCAAAACCCATCAAAAACAGGAACGATTCCAAGTTCTGTTAGGTTCTTAGTAGCAGTCGACTGACGTACTCTATCTAGATCAAGTGATCTGTACTCTAGTGTCAGTCCTTGACTTTCTTTCTGCAGCAAAGAAGTCTACTCTAGTGGAAATAAGAACACACAAGTACTAGAGCAGCAACCCGGAGCGAAAGAGGGAAGAAAAGAACCGGCGGATGACTTGATAGCCTATAGAAAGAAGCCCGGGAGGGGAACCTAGTGCGGTTAGGCAGAGCGTAGATATAGTGAGAACTTTTCTATTGACAACTACACTATAAGAGGGCATAACGCATGAAAGACCTTTTCATCGAAAGCAGAAAGCGAAAAAAGCAGTCTAGTACTTTAATTTAAGAACAGAAAGCCGAAAGCAGTCTACTCTTCCCCAAGTTAGGTTTGATTGGTTTGCTTGCGGTCAAATCTCGTAACTGAGAGACAGAGGCGCGTTGTCACCTTGACTAATAAGCTTTTTTGGGCGCATCCCTTTCCGCTTGCTTGCGGGTTGGCGACTATACTCGGCTCTAACTTTCCGAGCAAAGACAGAGATCCGATAGTACGGGCAGGAAATTAGAACACTCAATGCAGCGTACCTAGCTTCGCTAATGAGATGTGTACTCATGCCATCATTCCTTATCTCCGCTTTTCTTTTCGTTTCGTGCTTGGGCACTTCACTCCCCCTTCAGACGCCTATGGCGAACTAAGGTACCATTAGGAGTATTCATTTCCCTTTGACTTTACTTACTAAAGAAGGAAGGAAAGTCTAGTAGAGGCACTAGTAACATATAGTATAGGTAAGGTATAGGCGAAAGAGCATATACTGGATCGCTTCGCTTGGGATCACCACCTGGCAATCCCTGCGCTTCGCTCTAGAACTACTTACAACATAGGGGGCTTTAAGTCTAGATACTCTTCGCTTGAAAGGGCATGCCTTGCGCTTGTCGTCTGGGCCACGCAGAGACTTAGACACTACATGCTAGCCTACCAAGCTCCGTGGGGATCGAAAGATTCGACCTGCAATCTTTAACCGTAATGAATTCCCGACCGTAAGTGCTGTCGGGTACTTCCCCTCGCTCTGTGTAGAGCCATTTTCTCTTTCCTTCGAGGGTAGCCGCGCCTAGCCGTAAACCTGGTGAGTAAGCGGAGTCCTTCTCGCTTGAAAGGAAAGGCCTTAAAAATCTTACTTGTTCCCAACGATACGGTCCGGGGCATGGAGACTAGCCTGCTTTCTTTCTTACTGTAAGAAATTCCTCGTTTACTTGCCAAACAAAGTTCATCCTTTAAAATGCTAATAACACACTTATGCTATTCTCGCATAATTGGCTGCTGGAACTCCTAACTCAAAGAGGAAGAGAGTGAATCTAGAAAAGAGAGTTTGACTTGCATGTGAAAAGCATAACGCTTTCTCTTCTCTTCGTTGAAAGATAGAGCTTCTCTTCTCTTTCTCTATCAATCTTCCTGCCCCTTCGGATACATATCACCTAACTCGAATAAAAACCTTGCTACTTTCTATAGTGTGACATGAGGATATCCTTTTTAGAAAAGTTGTAGGATTGGTCTGAAACTCAATTTCACTAAGAAAGTGAATGTCAAAAGTGCAACTTGCTATTGCACGTATTTTTGTCCTCAAACTGAAGTCACCAATTAGATCTTAGAATAAGAGATCGAAGTCTAACTCGATGGTTTGGCATTAAGCTGTGGCATTCGGGTTTGGGAAAGAGAATCAATGGAATAAGATCTGGATTCTAAGCCTCATCTCCTGCCGTAAGCGCTAAGAGGGAATTGAATCTTTGTTCAAATGAGCTGTGAACCAACAAAGGCTTTCCCCTTTCAAGCACTTATTTTAGATAAAATCGCAGGTACTGATAATATGTAGTAAATAAGGGCTAATCCATGGCATGCGCCTAATCCGCTCTTACAGATAGAGATCTGCTCCTCAAGTGCAAGATTCGCTGCTAATTGAATTGGAATTTCCGTGCGTGCGTTAAATTAGTAAGGGCTTAGTAAGCGCTTTTATTCATCTGTTTTCGGCGAATCCAAGAAGTAACTAGGAGAATCAAGACAAGCAATACAGGATGGAATATAAGTTTTTGCCCCGGTAGATATAAGAAGTTTGCAGTAAACCCTAGATGGAAAAAAAAAACTATTAAACGTTGATCTACTTGCTTGTACGATGGGGTTTGTGTTCTGTCTACCTATAGCTAATGAAGTCAGCCTTGCTTGAAGGAAATCTAGTCAATCCGGATTGACTTTAGACTTTGAAGTAGGCGAATCCGCTACACCACGCCTTAACAACACTCCAACACGCCAAGCAAGACGCGGCACAAAGCCACTAACAACACTGACAAGACTACCCGGCCCTCTCTCTCGATGTGGTGCCTTTCACTCTGCTCTGTCAACACTTTATCGCAATGCCGAAAGGTAGGATTTAAGGTCTTTTCCCAAGCTATGAATCTTCATCAATGGCATTAGTAATAAGAGATAAAGACATTTTGTTCCATCCGAAGACGAAAAAGGTAGTCGAACCACCTCCCTCAAGTGCTAGCGTACAAGAAGGAGCTTTCGGCAGTGAATCACATGCCTTTATACCGAAATGTTTAATCATCGAGATTTGTGCTTGGTCTTTCGCCTACCGTGTATGGTGTAACAGCATCTCGTGCCAAGAAAAAAAGGGTGGAACCCGCTTCCCCAAGAAGCGGGGATCTGGGGTTCACGCTTCCGGAAGGGGGCGCTTTGGACCCTTATCGAATGGGAAGGGTGATTGACTTTGTTAAGTCCCGTATCGCTCCGAAGGATTTCGATCCGACGAAGATCGATAGTTTAAGGGTTGCTTATCAAGATCAATGGCAAGATCCAGATTATCACTTGCGTGCAGAGAGCTTATTCGAAGAGCTCTTTCAGCCCTGGCTGAGGGAGCATCTGGAATATGTTCAATGGTACCACCTGGTGAGGGCAGATTATACTGTCAGGCTTTCAGACTTGCTGAAGGCTCCGCAGATGGTGTGGGACCCCTCGTCACGTGCGAGCGAAAGCTCTTTGTGCGCTATGGACTCCTATTCCAAGCCTGGGAGAGATATAGAGAGGCTCCCCCGTTAGCAATAGCGGGCGGGGTGAATGGTGAGGCTGAGTCACTGCAGTCATCGCCAGGAAACTCTTTATGAAACCTCCTTTAATGAGAGGCACTAATGAGTCTCTTTAGCTCAGGTCTAGCAAACCTGTAAAGGCCTGCCAAAAAAAGTAGTCCCGTAGAAAGAAAATTCATCAAAATGCATATCTGGCACTTGAGGAGGTCAATCTTTCTTTCATGTTGGAAGCTAAGGTACTCCCCCTCATCTATATCTATAAAGGATAGGCAATTGAGAGAGAATAGGGCGATAGCGATAGACACAGGAACTGAAATAGACTCATGACTTCCGTAGAGGAGAGGGGAAACCCGCTTAGATAGGGCGATAGCCCGGTTTTGTGAATATCCTTTCCTGTGCTTGTCTTGTATTGAGGTATACCGAAGATATGAGTCAAAGTAGGTATTTTACTCATATCTGGGGTAGTGAGGGATTGCTTTTTTTTAGCAAGCTTCAAAGAGTAGGGCTTTAAAGAGTAGGCTGTTCGTATCTTTCTATGACCCCAAGACGGAGCAGGACGGATACGCAGAGCAAGAGCTCTTCAAGTCTACCCGGGCTAGCTTCTTCGATCAGGGGTGGGGGCGGGACAAAGCGCTTTCAATGGTGATGGAAGAAGGTGAAATGCCTGGGCGACAGCCACTCGCGCAAGCTGGCGATATTATAGTACTGTTGTCCGTTGGCTCGCGATTGAAGAATGCATCTCACGCGGCTTTATCCAGTATCGATCCCTGCACGATAGATCATCATCCTTCTCTAAACCATGCATGTGACCTACGAGATAGGTCTTTTTGATCTGTTTGTAGCGGCTCGACCCGATCTCTTTGGCCTCCGGTTCGACTAACTCCAAGGGTAAGCAATGTTTAATGTGACTTGCCTACATTGCTTCTAGCTGGGCGGGGCTAGATGGGTTGCGTGCGCGAAACTTCACACCGGTTGAACGGTAATTGGACACTTGTTGTCTGGAACCTCAAACATATAGACGTCAGACCTACAGCTCTCGGAAAGCCGTGGAGTGGCACTCTGCCAATAGTGATCTGTATCCTGCTCGTAGCAATCCGACAGGGGGTAACTACCCGATTCGTGGGAAATGCCGTTAACTGGCTGCAGCAAAACGGCATAAACATTGAAGTCCCTGACATAAACAACTCAGATAACCCTGGAACACATGAAGGGGAGGGAAACAGCTAAGGCCAGGAAGTAGATCAGGGCCAAGACCAACAGCCCGACCAACAGGGGGCAGATCAGCAACAAGTACCTTCAACATCAACGCTGGAGCAAGAAAATGCACAACTAAAAGCGCTGCTTCAGGGACTGATGCAGAGCATCGCCAAAAGCAGGCAACAACCGCCAGTGGTACCAGCTGCTCCGGCTACACCTAGGTTACCTCTTGCCAATGACGCGCCTGCTGTGGCAGCAGTCAGGGTACCCGTCCGTCATATGGACTTTATACCCGAACATGTCCAAGATGCTCCGGCTGGTGAACAGAACCATAATGCTCAGCATTCACATGCGTCAGCTGGGGAAGCTCTCGCATCTCAAAGGGCCATGATTGAACAAATCGTGGAGGCAAAATTCGCCGAGCATGGAGAAGGAACGGCGACATTTGATCTATATAGGGTTCCTTACCCTATTCATCACCAATTCAAGAAGCTCCCACCGGACCATCCTAAGGTTCCGAAATTCCACAAGTTTGACGGGCAAGGATCACCTCATGAACACCTGGCCCATTATAGTTATATAATGGCAGAATTGGCAGTGGATGAGTCCTATCTGCTGCGAGACTTCGCCACATCACTCACGGGTACCGCATTTCAATGGTACTCAAGATGAAAGCCAAACTCTGTCGCTGATTGGAGAGATCTACAAAAGAAGTTCATCGACAGATTGAAAGTGGCGGAGAGGAAAGTATCGCTGGCAGAGCTTTTCTCTACCAAACAAAGAAAGCCAACGCGAAACAGCCCTGGATTTCATAAGGCGGTGGCGCGATCTTAGCATGAAATGCGATAATCCGCCCAATCAAGAAGAAGCCGTTAGAATGTGCAAACGGGGGCTTCGATATGAAATTAACGAAAGGCTAATTGGCGCCAACATTAAGACATTTGACCACCTCAATAGTACGGTGGCAGAGGTCGAAATGTTCTTCGCGGATAATCCCGGGTTGCTAGCCGGGAAAGCAAAGCCGCCAAAGGAACAGGGGCCTAACAGTAAAGAAGTCAATACGTTAGACTTCACTGCAGCCGTAGATAAGGCTAAGAGAATTCTGAGTAGAATAAGCAATCAACCGGATATTCTAGTTTCATCCTTTACTTGACTTGGGAATATCGAGGGTAATTAAAGCATGTCAAAATAAGAGCGAGGTGCGTAGCGCTCTATCTCTTTCATAGTCAAGATGTGCCCGTGGGAGGAGACTCGCCTGATTCAAATTCTTTTGGAACCGGGGAAGATTTATTCGCCTGGGAAGCATTATCTGGGGAGTTAGCCCGGGAATAAGGTGGATTTTCCGACCCAATCCAATCTCTTTATGAACCGACCGAACGTTGTTCTTGATCTCGATTTGCACCAGCGTTGGACAAGACTGGAATTTCTTTAGGGAAAGCAAGTCTTTGTTAGCGAGGCGGGTACTTCCTACCCTTGTTAGCGAGTAGCTCTAATTCTATGTGACGAAAGCGTCTTACGACTTCTGCTTCGCCTTCGCCTAGTGAACCGAACAAATCTGCTTTCCCTGAGCCTGATGCCTGAAGCGTTGGAACCGGAGATAGTGTTGGGGCTGGACCTAGCCTTAGAACTGGACCGAGCGCATCTTTTTTTTCCCACTTGACTATTGCTACTTCCTCGACCCAACCCTATTGCCTACAACTTGATCACTCGCTTGCTTAGTCACCTCCTTTCATGCTTTAAAATGAGCTTGCCCCAGCTACTCCATAAACAGGAGATCCCCTAAGGAAGTAATCTGCGCAGATAAAATCCCATCCCTCTCAATAACTGGCTTGCTTGAGGACTTAGAGGAAGAAGGATAGGAACTAGATGGGCTTAACACTAGAACTGCAAGGGAAATAGATGGCACTCCAACAGGCTTTCAAACTACCGGAGGAGATACAACCTATTCTATAGGATAGGTTACTATTAATCTCTACACGGGAAAGAAATGGGTATGGCCAACTGGTCGGGATGGCAGAGAACTCACAATGGCTGGCTTACTGGTTGGAATAGAACTCCCAGGTGAATCAATCTACCTATATAGCCCTCTTCCTATTAGACTGGAGAAAATCAAACTGATTGAACTGGCTTACTCGATGTCTAGCCCAATCGCTCGCTTAGAAATGAATGACTCGGAACTACCACTAGACAAGTGGCCCGCTACACAGTATAAAGTGGACTCCTACGAGAGCTCCTACCTTCAAAAGGGATAATCCACAAAGAATCAAGAGGCTTAGAGAGGGCTGAAAAAAAAGGCCAACCCTTAGGACTCCAACGGGATAGGCTACTCCAACAACTGGCTTTTTTAGGGCTTAACACTTAAGAACTTTCAGGGGCGAAACCACTTTACAGAAAAGGACAGGGGGAGGAAAAGAAAGCTGCTTTGATGGCTCGGACTGGAAAATCCTTATATACTGCAGGCTAGGGAAAGAGAGAATTTAGCTTAGGCAATTCAAGAGCTATGCATCTTACTACAAGGGGACTTCAAGGAATTAAAAAAGGGTTGGAGGAACTAAAACAGCTTTCCCAGAGAAAGACTCCTTGCCTGGTTATGCTTACCCGCTTGAACTTTCTTGCTCACAGTGGGTTATGCTAGAGATTCTCCTTTGACTAGGGTTGAACTAACTCCCCTGCTTGCTGAAACTTGAAGGGCTTACGAATCAATGGCATGTAAGGAAACTATGCCCGAAAGTTCGGTAAAGATAGCAGAGAAGAGAAAATATGCAAGCCATAAAAAAGCAAGCTAAGATAAGGGAAAGGCGTTTTTAACGCATAAGCACACGAGTACTTAGTAGACTTATTGGTTGGATGCTTCTTGACGGCTCTCTAGTAAGCTCCAGCTATGGATAAGTTCGAGGATCCCCTATCAATACCATTCAAGGGAGAGAGAGATAGTGAATAACTAATAGAACAGCGGCATAAGAGATAGGAGCCAGAGCTGACTTTCACGAATAAACCCCGGTAAGGTTACCTGCGTTCTTCACCCTAAGGAAAGCAGGAAGGGGAGGTGTCTGCCCGAGCCCTTGACCCTGCTGCCTGGAGGGGAACTTAGACTGGCACTTTAGCTTTAGATGGCCGGGCACTCCTTATTTGATTTTCACTCCAAAAAGCTGGAAAAAAGATAAAAGATAGGATAGCCTAACTTAACTTGCTTTTTTCTGCCCTAGAAAAGGAAGCTACTATCCCTGCAGGATTTCAAGAAAACTAACTGTACCTAGGGAACCGAACCCTATTGATCAGATCAGAGACTGAACCTAGTGATCTTTCTCCTGCTGGCAAGCATCGATACCTGTCTCCTAATGAATTGATCTTTATATTCATATACCAGACCAGGAAGCAATCCTCGAAGGACTGCAATTGGAAGGAATTAGCACTCACCATAAGCAACCGCAGAGAAGGGAACTCCAAAGAGAGGAAATCAAACTAGATGGATGAAAAACCGGAAGTCCACGCAGAAAGCTTAGCGTAGCTCGTGATCGCAATCACTTCTTGCACGAACACCGCTACGCTTCACTCAGTTCGGCCTAAGTCTAATGACCTCGCTTGCTTCGCTCAAAAGATACGCGGGAACTCTTTCTTGCATGCCATTAGCTCTGCTCGTGTCCCTTCTCTTCGCTCATATGCGTACTAACTTCAAGCTCTGCTCGTGATCGCAATCACTTCTTGCGCGCATTCACCGCTCGTGCTTGCGAACGAAGCATTGCAATCACTTCACTGAACTAGTTCTTTCTTTAGATATATTCTTCGCTGCCGTCATTAACGATCGTGCTTGCTATCACTTCGGCAAAACCGCTTAGAGTAGCTCGTGATCGCTTCTCTCGCACACCGCTCGTGCTTGCTTCCCAGCAATCACTTCTCTCGCCTTCTTTGATTTCTTTCAGAGAGCAATACGCCTCACCGCCCCTTTAAATATGTCGTGCTAACTACCCAGTTATCACTTCTCTTCGCAGCTATTGACTTGGCGAGACTAGGGAACTCTGACTTGCGTTATTAGTATAAGGCGCTTCTCAAAAGAGTTCCCGTCAATAGCTAACAAATATGCGAAGCGCCGGGAGGGAAGCATAGCTTTCTCTTGATTGGTTCTCGGAAGCGAGAATCCATTCCTGTAACTAGCTGCTAGCTTCTTTCTGAGTTCGGTCTAGGGGACGGATGGCCCCAGGAGACTCGACTAGGACTTCCATTTAAGAATTTTAACTAGGCAGGGACAGGATCGCTTTCTCGATCCGTATCTGCTTATTCGCTAATTTGATTTCTCTTTTTTTAACCACGGCCTTCACTTGGCTATCGTTATGGAGTTGCTTCCCCCAGTGCCCTGGTTCTAACCACCCTCCTTTCTTTGCCTTACTGGGCTGCTTCCCCTTACGGGTAGTATTTTACTACTCAAACAACTACTTTTGGCGTCTCCATGAATGTTCCTGTTCGCTTTTATACCCTGCGCGACTCCAGCCCGGTCATAGATTACACTTGCGTCTTATAGTGACGCCTATCACGGGGAAAGGCCGGAGTATTGGTAGGCAGGTGTTTTACACTCCTTCGTTATTGATCGTACGTTGTAGCAGCATAGTTTTCTCCTTTGAAGGAGATTCGTTTATAGCTTGTTTCCAGAACATTGCCCGTGGATCCTCTTTACGCTCTTACCTTCGATTCCGCTTTAATACGTCAATGTCGACGGGACTGATCATACCTCTCCGATGGGGCCATAACTATTGCCATTTCCGGTCCTTCCCCTGCTCAGGATCGTAGTCCTCATGCCGATGTGCCACACCAAAAAGCGTTGCTATTCTATATCAACATTAAGAGATCCTTTTGATTCTCTTCCAGAAGCCTCAAAAAGTGGAAAGGCTCTTTCTCCCTTTTTATAGAATTAGCATCTTGCAGACACAGCTCCTTATTCCCCTCAAGTGGTCCTAAAGGTTGCCTACACGCTTGAATAAGGAAGAAAACTTAGGCCCCCTGGCCTTTTCCTATCCTTCCACCTTCCCCAATTGGTCTTAGGCTGATCAATAAAAGTTGTTAGTAGAAAGTAGCATCTCTGAACTACCTGATCGGGCAGAGGTTTTTTCTTTTTCCGCCGGAAATATTGCTGTGGTTTCCACAAACAGAACTGCATCTCCTTACGATTGGCACAAGCGATATGTATTGCTTACCCTAGTCAGTGCCCCTCTGCGCTTTAAACAATTGGGGAAAGAAAGGGCAAGGGGTTCTCTTTGTAGGAGTAGTGAGTACCAGCACTGTCATGGGACCGGCCAAAAGGGAGGGTTGGGGGAGTGGTGTACCTAATGTATGATATTCGACCGGGTGAGTAAGGCGCCTAGGGACCCGCCCTTTGGCGAGTCAATTCCACAACGGAGGAGTCTTTCTGGTGGCTATCCAATCCTCTTCTTGAACCGACGAAGTCTTTTTTCCAGATAAAAAGGGAAAGAAAGTCGTCATAGCTGCTGTTGGGTAAGCCAGGCAGAGACCAACGCCGCGTTCCTGTTGTTATCCACTACGCTGTCGAAACAAAAATATGGGACGTAAATAGTTGGCGTACACGAAGACACGATCCGGTATAGATCGACATCTATTTTATAATAGATAGGCAACGGCTAAGCATCCGGGCGGGCAACTTCTCTTTTTGAATCAGAGAAAGCTATTAAAAAATAGACGACTAGAGGAGGCACAGGCCCTTAGACTAACATCAGTCAATGGGGTAAGACAAGCCCCACCCTTCGAGTAAACCAGAGATGAAACTGGATCATTTCAAAAGAGAGGTAAGGGTCCACCTAACCCTAGTCTTTCCCAAAATAACTTCGTAATGTGGCCGCTACCCCACCCAGAGCAACGGAGGAGACCATTCGTGTTTGAATTTTCATGGTTGTCGAACTGGCTCTTGCATTCAGGGCCTATTACTTGACAGCAAACCGTGCTGGTCGACAAAATTGAGAGTCCCGTAAAATGAAAACGAAGACTTTCTCGGTTATTCGTCAGCCTGAGTATCCCCGTTTGCATAAGTAGTCTGGTTAGACACTTCCCTTTCTTGAAATTCCCTTGCTTTTACCATTGATGTATAAAATTAAGAAAAAGGAAAGATCGGGTTCAATCCCAACCTCAAAGGGAAGATTCCCGAGATCTTCATATGTAAAATAGTTTTAGCCGTCACTATCCCCAACTAAAAGAGTGCCATCCGCTCCGGATGTTGCTGGCACCTACTAAATGATCGATCTTACCCGAGTCCTCGCTATCAAGCCAACCGCCTGTTCCCCTTTTCACGAGGGATCTAATCTAATCCTTTGCATGTGAGGAGAAGGCCTACGGCGATACTAACTTATTTAATAATGCATTTAAACAGTATATTTATTGCCGGGACTTTCACCGCTTTGAGCTTAGGACGCCCTACTTGACTTAGCTATAAAAAAACAACTGGAGAAGGGCGCTCCAAGGCAAGGATTTTCCTCAGATGAAAGAGAGGAGGGTGGTTCACAACTTGACCCGCCGGTGCTCCCCGTTCCTTTCTTTAGCCCGGGGATTGATCCCCCGCCTAGCCCGCTCGCGAGAAATAGATCCCAATTCTTTTATACTGACGTTGGGCGCCTTGTGGCCCACTCAACTTCGTCGAATAACGGGCGGCTTTCCACATGGGGGTCGGATAGAGACTTTCGCACCAGCTGGATACAAGACTTTCGCCTCATCTCTGAGTGAAACCTTTGAATAGAAAGCGATAAAATTATAGGGATGGCGGCCCACAAAGCACTTAGCTAAGAAAATGGATTCCCCTTAGCGGTTGGAGAAGCAGAATACTAACAAGACTTTCTCCCTCCCCTTGTAGTAGCCTCAACAGATTGTGCAGGATTATACGCGAAAGGCGGTGCTGGTAACGTTCCTCAATGGTTCTAAAACCCCGGACGCAGAGCGGATTAAATTAGGTTGTATGTATGCAGTTCGGGTTGTTCCCCTATCTGCGTAGAACGCTAAAATAAACAATGTGTTACGCATATATGTGCCAATTGTCCGTATCGAGAAGGATTTAGAAGCCTAAGGGAAGTCCCTAGGAAAACAATTCACCCACCCGCTAGCCCGGACAGCTAAGGACACCAGACCAGCAAGAGCTACTCGAACTGGAAAGCAGAAGTGGTATGTCAGCACGGAGAGTGGCATAGCAACGGAATAGAGCCATTATAAAAGTGGCTGGACCACAGAGTCGTGGCTTCCTACGTACTCCCTTCCTAGGACAGGAGATCAACCCAAACGTAGTTCTTCCCGTTCTCCTTCATCAAGTCAATCAATATACCAAGGGGAACTATAACACTAGAATACGAAGACAAAATCGGATTTATAAGCAATCTCTGTATATATAGCTAGGTTGGCTTCCCAAAGGGGTAGTTTTTCGGTCGTTTCGCTCTCCCCGGACGCGTCTTCCTGAGATAAATGATTAGATCGTGAAACGGGCCTCTGTCCACAAAGTGACTATTTATAGGATTTGCATCACCGGTATAGGTATGAAAGGAACATACCTCTCATAAAGGAAATCCGGCGATACCGGTGCAGTGGGGAAAGAAGGCTTTGAACCAGCAGTTCCAGACCGGATCGGGATTGGCTTACACCTACGACTAGACTCATTGGCGAGTGCCTTGCTAATTTCATAAGCTTGGGATTCTAATTTTAAGTAAGGATTGAGAGTCACCAAGACATCTACCTAAGACCGCCTTGACATGCATTAACGCTAAGCCAGCCTTAGCTCGTGATCGCAAATAATAGTAGGCGCAATCACAGCGCTTCGCTCCGCTAGCTATTGACTTGCATGCCAGGCTTTGTCTGAGCGCGTTATATTGTGGTCATATCGGCTCAGAGTTTGCCTCGATTTGCGCTCTCGCGGCCCGCCCTTTTTTATGCGCCGCTTTACCCCGCGATGACTCTGATTCTTCCGATCTATATCTCTCGATTGACGAACTTGAAGCATCAACAACAAAAGCTGCGTTCGGCAGAGACAAAGGAAGCGACATCGCTTGCTTTCCTCTTGTGCCTTTCCTTTGGGTTGGCACACCTTCCTTTGAGCGATTGGACCGGCTCCTTGTTTTCGAAGTCCTCTTTGCTTTCCCCGATTGGAAGAACTCTTCTTTTCTCATCCAGGATGAAGACTTCGATGTCAAATCCACCTTTCCAACTCTCCACCGCTAGTGAATAAGTTTCTCGATCGTCAGGTCAGGCTGAGCTGTAGCACTGATCGTTGAGTGATCACATAGCTGACGTCAACAGATCTTTTCCTTTTGTTTGGGAACCCTAAAACGGTTTTGTTTCTACGACTGAACTGCTCACTTACCAAAGCAGGAGGTCCGAAGGACTGTGTTCAAAGGTTGGATTGCCTCGGTACTCTCTCTTTAGTAAGGAGGGATCTTCGGCAATTCCCCGAGTCATTGGATGGAAAAGAATAGTTCCTTCTGTCTTTCCCTTTAAGCAACGACTAAGCTTGTTAAAAGCCTTTATTAAGCTTGCGGACTTCTTTCCTCACGAACGTCGAACTGATTCCAATCCTGTCCGCTGGGGCTAAGGTTGTCCAAGCAATTTTGCTTTCTAGCCTTTCCATGCCACGAATTCAAAATGGATGAGAAGATAATAATAATTGGAATAAATCCAGAGTCCGAGCGAGGAGCTGAACCATGAGAGAACCTTTTCATTCGACGGAAAGATCTTTGAACAGAACTTCCACTGAGTCTCGATAACGAACGCTGGCACGCGCGGGGATGCATTAAGCGTATTAGACGAATATTCGGTGAAGTATGCGCATACACTGAAAGCTTAGCTACGCTCGTGTCCCTTCTCTTCGCTACCCGATTAAACTATCTATATTCTTTATACGACTTAGCTAGCCTAGATATATTCTCTGATTCATGAATGACATGCATTATTTATACTTAGCTGCCACCGCTCGTGATCGCAAATAGGGCTCGTGCACGAACACCGCCCCTTTAAATATGTCGTGATCGCTTCCCAGCAATCCCTTCTCTTCGCTACCCGATTAACTAGATATATTCTTTAGATATGACGCTTGAATACGTATTTATCGAAGATGAATGAATGCACACCGCTCGTGCTTGCAGCGCAATCACTTCACTCCCCGCTAGTTCTTTATACTTAGCTGATGAGAGTCGAAGATGAATTTCATGCATTAACGCATGGAAAGCTTAGCTCAGCAATCACTTCTCTGCTCGTGCACGAGCTGAGCGGTGTTCGTGGCATGCAAGAATGAATGACTCCTTATATGCGTATCTGTTCCCTAGCTGTCTTATTGAGTGGCTGGCTGGTTGAGGTCGAAACCCTCGCGAGCAGCGTGAACATATGAATGAAAGACTATACTTAGCCAAAGTTGATGAACTCTTATTCATTCCTCTGACTCTTATTCCTCGACCAGCACGATCGGAAGATCATTTTGAAAGCTGTCCATTGGTCCTTTAGTTCACAATTGAAGAAAAAGCAGTAGCAATAGGAGAAGGAGGAAAGGCTGAGATAGCTTTCTCGGGATCGGACCACAGAGGATAGGGTTGAAGCTTAGGAAGCAGGCCATAAATAGGAGCCGCATAGAAGCTATAAAGAGAAAGCAGATCATAAGCATCCGAGATGCATCGAATGCCTTTGTTTCCCCACTGAGAAGAACTGTTGAAAATCCAGAGCAGCAGTGATTTAGAACATCAACTACGAGAAATCGAAAGGCAGGTAGCTAGTTGTAATCTATCCCTTAACGAGAGGAATTTATACGCTCGTGCTACAAAAAGCAGGGAGAGGAGAGGCATAGTTTGCAAGACCTTCGAAGCACTCGCCTTCTTTCAAGCAGCTAGTACAAATGACTGATCACTCTTTAGAGAACTCTAATGCAATAGTGCGATAGTGCGATAGGCAAGTTGCTTCAACCCCGGTGCATGATTGATATTACCCGCAAAGCTGTCGTATGAAGGCACTACTGGGCGAGATTGACTCAGGTATCTTACCTACCGCGGAGTCACGATTAATAAGTCAAAGTCGTTGGTTTCCAAGATAGGAGGGTTTGAGTTCGCCAAGCGGTTCTTCGTGAGGGGGCGGAGAGATAGACAGGAACCGGAGGTTTATTAAAACCCAATAACTTGACTAAACACGAAAGGTGAGATAATTAGTTACAAGCCGGTTTCGGACTGATTGACTGATGGAGCTAGGACACTGAGTTTGGGATAGAGAGAGAGAAAGAGGGGGAGAACGTGGCTCGAAGAGATAAGAGGGGGAGCGAGGGAGGAAGAGGTATCCGTGACTGATTGTTCTCTCAAGTGTTATTGAGTTATACCATATTAGGGATAGAGGCTCGGTGGGTTAGAGTGTGACTTCCATGTCTTAGAATAGACTAAGAGGGGTTATCTTTGTTGCTAATTGACTTCCTCTTTGAGTGAAGAGAGTCCCTGGGTGATACCGGTTATTGAGCTTGGGCGTAGGATAGAGCTAGGGCGAGAGCTAGGGATAGAGGAAGAAGTGGTTAGATAGATGCGCTCAGCATGAGTGAGTTAGGGATCGGAATTAGTGATTTAGAGTCAGAGAGCGGACCGGGCACACACCTAAACAACTGAGATACGCCTCCCCGGGCAGGCCTTTCATCTTATCCAAGAAGCCCTACCCCTCCGTTTGTCAGCTTACTTCGTACCTCTTCGACTTATTGTATCCCTCTTCCTTCGAGTGACTGCGCACCTTCGCTGTACCTGCATTGACTTTGAGTTTAGTGCATTGAGTTGTCCCTTTCGCTTGAGCTACTTATTCTATGGATATCATACCTTCCATCCCTCTCCCTCTGGTCCCACTTCGCAACTACTTCACTCTCCTTACTGCCCAGTACTTCACTCTCATCCGCTTCCTGCCTTGATTTGCTTCTTGACGGAGGTGGACACATGACTCTCCCCCAAGCCGTCACTCTACTTGACGCCTTGACTCTCCCTTTTCTTTACTTCACGGACCTGACACCCAATAACAACTCTTGCGCCTGGCGACCAACAACTCTTCTTTTATTGAGGCAACATCACTGAACTCTGCCCCGCTTCGGCCCCAAGTACTTAGTTACACCGGATACGAACAGAACTCTAACTACTCTCCTCTCGCCTGAGGGCTCGAGTATTTCATACCTCTTCCGATCTCTAACTCTATCCGTTCCGGCCGGGAACTCTATCCCGATCCTCCCCCCCAAAACCCGTAACTAACCGAGGGGGGGTCATCATCATCGTAAGTTAGGAGGCAGCCAGGTGTCAAGTGAAGTTGTTCTCTGTCTGGGGACTCAAGAAAAGGGTTGTCTTGCTTTTGCCTTCTTCTTCCCTTGCTCAATCACTCATTCTCAGTCTGCCCATTCTCACTCAATAAGTCGTCCTTCTTCTTATTCCGATCCCCCATATCTATCCCCAACTCGGGAGCTCAATAAACTAATAAAACAATCAGTCGATTAACAACAATGAGTCAATCTATCTGTCCAACCCCGCCCAAACTCTTGCCCCCAGCCTGCCAATCTGAGATAATCTCGTAGATGAGAGGGTGTAGTGGTGTTTAGTAAAGTCATTGAATTGAGGCGCAGGCCAATGTTCACTCTATCCTATATAAAGATAATGAGGTCTTCCCTAACCTAAGGGAATGAAGATTGAGCTTTCTAGGCAATGGGAATTGTTCTCTTAACGGTAGAACAAAGGAGCTCTCCTAAGCAAGCTGCGGAGTCGTAGACCATTGCTTTCAAGACGGGATGGGATCTTTCCTTCTGACCCTAAGCTGTGAACTCATGGTCAAATGGCTTCCGAGGTGGGCTTTCCCTTCTCTATGGTAGCACGGTCTTCTCCGCAGGTTTCTCTTGGTGGAGGAAGGGCTACTAGAAGCTTATATAAGATATAAGGAAAATAAGTCTGTTTCCTTTCGCCTGACGGCTCGAGCAACTTCATACCTTTAAATCTCTGTGACTTACGAGATTAAGCGAGGGAAAGAAGAAATCAATGCTCTAACGCCCGGCAAAGGGGATATCAAGATTCACGTGCGAAGGGACGAGCGACAGAAAGTCTTCTTCTATCTAAACTAAAGTAAAGGGAGTTTCGATTCCGCAGAACCTATAGGAGCAATAGACGGAGTTAGTGTGGTATAGCTGTTAGTAAGGCGTAGAGCAGTAGCGGTCTTAACTTTTCCTGTTACAGAATCGACTCTGAACGCTGTTCATGGCACGGTTAGCAGTGAAAAAGAATAGCGAGAATCAGTTTGTTTGCTCTTTCGACTGTGATTGCTCTTGTGAAGCTCTGAGGTGAGGAAATAAATACCTTTAGCTTGCCAGTGAAGGCAAGATCCGACTTTCAATCGAGTGAATAGCAGGCTTGTAGTTGAATCGAGATTGGCGATTAGTACAAGATCGAAAATATATCTCTAACTCTAGACTTATTTATTCTACTAGGCTGCGGGTGTAGAACCTCACTTCTCGCATCATATACGCATTAACTTAGCTTCTACCGCGTATTAGACACTAAAGAAGCTAACAACTAACTAATTAGGTCCGTACGGCTTTAGTTATTACTTAGCTGCGGGGAGTAGTAGAAGACGTATAGGCGTAGATGAAGCGGTTAAATGAGTCGTATAGTAGTATAGTAGGTGAGTCGTATAGATGTGTTAATGCGTCTTGTTAAGCGTATTAGATTCATATGCGGTAAAGTATACTACTAGCATCATCTTCGCAAGAATACTAAGTTCAAGCTTAGCGTATCTACCCCACGCGCACCGCTCTGCTAACTTCAAGCTCAGCTTGTGCTTCTTGCACGCACACCGCTCAGCTCGTGATCGCTTCCCAGCAATCACTTCTCTTCGCTCATCTGCCATACTAACTGAAAGCTCTGCTTGCACGAACACCGCTCATCTCTCTAACTCACTGAGCCCTAACTCAATCGCATTTCCTGACCTAACTGGGGGGAGTTAAGATTGTTATTGCACCCTCCGGTTCAAGGCAGGCGTATCTCATGGTCTCAAGTGATGTTGTTATTGACTTATTGAGTTATGGAGATAGAGTTATAAGGAGAGGCATATAGGCGTAGATGCGCACACGGGGTGGGATAGTTAAGTCAAAGCAGGGGTGTCCGGCAGGTAAATCAAAGTCATTGAGGTCAGGGCAATTCACATAAACAGGAAGTCAACTATTCACAACTCAATAAAACAACCTGTCACGCGGGCACAGCAGCCTTCTTCTTCCACTTCGCCTTCTTCTCTTCCTGTTCCGATCCCTGAGGGGACAGAGATTGCTGCTTCGGCCCAAACAATGGATCCTATAATATCCCGTCCCAGTTCAGTGGATAAAAGAATCTATACTTTAAGTCAGTTCGTGAGGTACTCTTTTTGGGGCAAGCCGCTCTAAAGGTAAGAAGGTCAGGCTCACGGCAGGTGCCGAAGTGAACTTGGGAAAGTTGTAAAAAACTTCCTGAAGGCCAAAGGGTAGCTGCATATAGACCTCCTCCTGTGAATCACCGTGAAGAAAGGCATTCTTCGCATCGAGCTGGAAAAGAAGGATCCAGCGTTTAAATCGCTTTAATCGGTTTATTAGTTATAACTGTAGTGGGTAGGTGCAAAAGAAAGATAAGCTTGAGATGCTACACTTCAGCCTGATCGATCCGCCTTTAGTATTGGTAAGTTCCCTTGCTAGTCTCTATCGCGTTAAGGCCATTGTTCCCGTTTAGGAGAGTCGCTTTCCACGGTCTGCTATTCCTGTAATTAAATATTCCCTCTATCTAGTGGATTTCAGCCTGACTTTTCAGCATTTCATCCTTATAGGAAATGCTTAGCGCCCTGTACGCGACTGAAGTGCTTACCGGCGCCCTTTACACATTCTGGCCTTATTGCTACCCAGCAATCACTTCTCTGTGCCGACACCCCGGATTTGATGAACTTGATTAAAGATTCTTCCAATGTCTCATTTCTGGGTCCAATGGAATTCATAGGTATAGGAAGAAGCCCCATCAAATAGAGATTTTTTCTTTCGACCATCTTTCGATTGTTAATACGAGATATAAGGACCGCTACTACAAGCAGTACTACACCTTTGATCGTGAAATATCGATTGCTTGTTGAACCCTGTGAATCACGTGAAAGTAGGATACTCAAAATTCGGGGGTCAAAGAGTTTCATAAAACGTTCTTGGTGGAAAAAAATGTGAGTGAAAGATCCCACTGAATTTGATCGATGTACGATGATCCCTGTTAAGCATCCATGGCTGAATGGTTAAAGCGCCCAACTCATAATTGGCAAATTCGTAGGTTCAATTCCTGCTGGATGCACGCCAATGGGAACGTTCAATTCAATAAGTCTATTGGAATTGGCTCTGTATCAATAGAATCTCATCATCCATACATAACGAATTGGTATATTCATACCATAACATATGAACAGTAAGAACTAGAATTCTTATCGATACTGGAAACTCATAGGGAAGAAAATGGATTTATGGATGGAATCAAATATGCAGTATTTAAAGGAGCTCACAAGCCAAAAAAGGGATTCAGAAATCTAACCGCTTCGACTTTTGCTGTCCTATAGTCCCGCTGGAGGCATGCCAAAAATTCTTCGTGAAGAACCACTCGCTTAGAGTTCGGTGCTGTGAGGAAAGCTATGGTCAATGATCTACGGCCCAATTTTCACCTGCTTCAGGGCGGCCTCTTTCCGCATTATCTTTAAACTTTTTGATGCCTTAGCGGATGAAAGAGCTGATTTTGCTTTTCCTCAACCGCAAGCGCCTTGTTGATTTTTTGACCTGTTCCTTGTTAAGAAATGAATTAGATTCATGAGAGATTGAGCCATTAGTTAAAAGAATGGTGTCATCGGCGAACAATAAGTGAGTAATAGGAGTGCAGCCTCTAGATACATGATAGCTCTTCACCTTTCCTTGAGATGCCAACGCTAGCAGACCTCGACTGAGCACCTCCTCGGCTAGAATAAATAGGGTGGGAGCGAGAGGATCGCCCTGACGGGGACCCCTAGTAGATTTGAAGAAACCATGGACTCCTCCATTGAAGAGTACGGAGAACCAGCAGTTGGAAATCATGGCTCGAATATAGTCAATGAATCTTTCATGGAACCCAAATTTTGCAAGAACTTTGTAGAGGAAGTTCCATTCCATTCGATCGTATGCCCTTTCCATATCGAGCTTGATTATGATATTGCTGCCATAGCATTTGCGGTTGAGCTCCTGTGTTAGTTCTTGAGCAAGGGATATGTTTTCCAACGCAAGCGCCTCCCCCTATCTTTAGGCAAAAGCACCTTGGTTCTCCGATATGAGAGCAGGAAGGATCCCTGCAAGTCTGTCATTGAAAAGTCGAGAGATGATTTAAAAAAAATGACACAGACTCACTGGGCGAAAGTTTTTAACAGTCTTCGCATTCTCTACTTTTGGCAGAAGCACCAGGCGCTTGCGGAAGTCTAAGCCCTTGGGAATGTATGGTTATGAAAGAATTCGATAACCGCCTTATCAAAAGTGTCCTGAACGACATCCCAGCAAGATATAAAGAAATGCCCAGAGAATCCCAGGTGCACTGTCGGCGGATAAACCGAATACCACTTTTTCCACCTCCTCAAGCGCGGGGAACTGCAAGAGCTGCTGATTATGATCAGAAGTAATAAGGGAAGGTATGCAATCCAGAATTCCATCATCAATGTGTGAGTCCTGTGAGGAAAACAATAATTGGTATAAATCTTTAATAAGAGAGGAGATAGCACCGGGGTCAGAAAGCAAAACACCATTCTCGTCCTGGATCTCCTTGATGGAAGCTGCTCGCCTTTTAACCTGCACAACATTATGGTCCAATTTTGTATTGACCCTCAGCCACCCATTTGATGTGGGCCTTTTGTTGATAGAAAATCTCTTCTTGGCGCTGCACGTCAATAAGTTTCTTTTTCGCCTCATTAAGAAGTTGAAGATTGCTAGGGGAAGGATCTTCATCGAATGCCTGCAGTGCAACCAGTACATTCTCTTCAGCTGCAGAGATATTAGAAAATAAGTTCCCAAACACCGACTTATCCTTGTGGGTGGAATTTCTTCAGTTCTTGCTTTAGACGTTTTAGCTTGCCTACAAGAGCACCCTAAACTTAAAGGGGGTGGCATACAGGGGCTGATCCCAGCAGGTCTTTACCATCTGTTTAAAGGTAGGATGAGATGCCCACATATGCTGATATCTGAATGGCCTGGGCTCCCTAAGCAGTGAGTCTTTATATGTCACTAATAGTTGGGCATGATCAGAGAGAGTTCTGCTTAGGTGTTGAAAAACAATGTAAGGGAATGCTGTATACCATGTAGAGTTGACGAGGCATCTGTCTAGCCGTGCCCTGATGCAGTGAACTCCTAAATCATCTATCTGGCAAAAAGCAATTCGTCGATTTCAATCCAAGGTGCACCTTGCCCTTTTTCAGGTAGCTTTGTTACGCCTATTCAGCTAGGTGGGGCATTGGTCATAGCCGAAATCCGTCGAGGGGAAAAAAAACTGCAAGGCGGATCTTACGTGTGATGCATATGCTCCACGATCCACGCGCCAGTGCTAGGGTTTCTCAGAGCTAAGGATCTCTTGCTCTGATACTGTCCAAGTCAAAAACTTGGAATGAAGAACAAAAGCAAAAAGAGTAGCCTCATAGGCCCCAATACATTTGGGTAAAAAGACAACTGTGCCCTTACAAAAAATAATGTTTAAAAGAAAATGACTGACTATATAGGCTCCTACAACACTGCATAAAGCATTAAATCTATCACTTCATCCGTCACACTCATTGTTGATAACACGGACCTTCAAACTCACGATGCATGGAGAGAAAGAATCGAGAGTTTGTCAACTAGAAAAGCTGAGCGAGAGTATGTGTCTTTGTGAATAAATCGGCAAGCTGCAGGGAATAAGAAAAAAAAAGTAATGAGATGGTGTCATCAAGAAGTTTTCTGCGAACGTAGTGACAATCAACTTCGATATGTTTGGCCTAAAAAACTCTTGCATGAAAGACCGGATTTGACGCAATCTGAATGGCGCTCTTAAACTATAAAAATAATGGCGTTGGGGTCTTCAAATGAAACCTGCGATCAGAAAGTCACCAACGGAGCCATACAATCTCTCCAGTAGTGTGTGCCATGACACGTCCGCTTCGGCACTGGAACGAGCAACTGTCTCTTGCTTTTTGCTTTTCCAAGATAGTTGAGAGTCTCCCAAAAAAATACAGAAGCCTGTAGTTGAGCACCTATCTGAAGGATCTCCGGCCCAATCGGCATCAGTAGTTGCACGCAACTCTAAAGGGGACGATGACGGAAAAAACGACGGCTCGAGAAGACTCGAATATATCTAAGAATCCGATGAACTGCTGCAAGGTGAACTGACCGGGGGCAGCCATGAAAGGCTGACTTTATTAGTCACAGCCAAGTTCGTCTGGGCGAGAGATCGTCAGATAAACCAAACTGCCGACCAACTGTCTGTACTGCGTCGGATCATATAATGGTGAGCCATCAGTCGGACGGAGTTTGACGTTAAGCTCCAAGGAGTGTCAACAGTCTTCTCATCATTGAGTTGAGCTCGAGTGATCAAGTCATGACGTTATTTGATCTGAGATAGCAAATATCCACGAGGAAGCGACCTCCAAGCCAAGAAAGAAAATACTTTAGTTCGGGGAGGTTTGCTTGTTAAAAAAGAAAAAGTCAAGTAGGCGGCGGATTCTTTGCTCATTGCTGATGCGGCCGCGGAAACATAGCGGAAAATACGCTGGTGGCAGCAGCAAGATCCGCTGCTCCTTGGTCGAATTTGAGTAGATTTTCTAAAGGGAGGGAAGGTCTAGTAAGAAAAGGGAAGAACAGCGGATTTCCCGCAAATCGATAGTAAGGACTACCACAAGGTACCCTTTCTTGAATTCCCGAGCCCGCCTTTATACTTAGCTGGCGGACTCAGAGAATGACCTGAGTGAGCGGACTGACTCAAGCAGTTTACTGATTTCCTAGCAGCGAGGGAAGCATATAAATATTTCAAGCAAGTTAGAATCCCCTAGCGAGATCCACTGCTGCCTTGATTTTTGGCGAGCAAATTCTTCTTCAGCTTGGAGGCACTTGTAGTACTTTTTCCAGGCTTCTTGTTCTTGGGAAATCAAAATAACATTCATGGGTTCAGTCTGTAGCCTTTTTTGCAAACATGCTATCTTCTCTGCTCTTCCGGACATTGTATTGCACAGAGCCATATATTTGCTTATTCCGCCTTTTATTTTAAGGGCTTGTTTCACAGCTTTAAGTTTCTCTGCTAGGACAAACATAGGCGTGCCTTGAATATCAAAAGACCATGCTTCAGCCACAACATTCATAAATTCAGGATGTGCAGTACACATGGTGAAAAATGAAAAGGGCTTAGGACCTCCTGAAACAGCATCTTCAGTTTGGATCAGCATAGGGCTATGATCTGATATACTAGGATTAAGATACTCCAAAACACTTGCGGGGAATGACTGCATCCAATCTGAATTGATAAGTGAACGGTCTAACCGAGCAAGTATCCTCTTGGCGCCCTGTTGCTGGTTACACCAAGAGAATCTACTTCCAATTGACTTCATATCCAAGAGACAGCACCTTCTTATTTTCCTCCCGGACGATATAGTATATTGAGTCCGTGGAATAGTTTGCAACGCGAATCCTCTCACTCTTCGTTATGGAGCCATCATCGATGCAATTAGTTCTTTCTCGATCCTTTCCGCATTTTTTTAGTAAGATTAAAACCTACTACATAGAGTTGTTCTCTACCTTTCTAAGTAACCGCCAACACAACAACAAAGTACACTGAACACAAAGCCAATCGAAGGAGCAGAAGAGACTCCACCGTTGTGCACGAGTGACCTGAGGATAATCTACCGACCATGGGCGATGGAAGGAAGAAAGCTACATATGAATTCACCTTTCGCTACACCACTCCTTGGGGTGCTGCCTTGGTACGCTTGCCTGCCCGTAAGCCATATCGATCTCTTCATATAAGATAAGAAAAAGATATCTTTCTATACGTTCGTTAACTTAACCAGTAGGGCTTCCCAACATCCAACAGAAGCGTTAGTTGATCGGTCTACTGAACCTGGCTTTTTTTCTAGTCATTCCGTTTCGATTGACCTTAGCTTATGGTCTAGGCCTCACATCCTCCACCTTTTTACGTATCATATCGGAGAAGATGTTGGTCATTGCCCGCTAATAGGTCGCCCCAGCATTCTTGAGACCGAACGGCTTGTAGCAAAAGATGCCTTTTGGGGTGCGAAAAGCAGTGCGCTCTTCGTCTTCAGGGGCTATCTTTTTTTGCTTATACCCCGCCGTCCATGAGGGACAAGGCGCTTGCGAAAAGCCAAGCCCTTATTGATTGCGCCAAACATGACTTTAGAGGCTCTTACTAGATATGGCAGGGCGGCGGAATAGAGGTCTCACTACTAGCTTTTAGTCTTAAGCAGGCAGCGGCGGTAGGGAATGAATGTTCGACTCTTCATTCGGACAGCACTTGATTAGTCTTTTTCTAGCTTGATTGCGAAGCATGGTTTGGAAAGGTCAGCTGAGGTATATCTTAATTCAACTAGCGCCTTTGTGGCTGGCCCCAGTGCTTAACGTCAGGTTGCCTCCACATATTTAAAGTAAGCCGTATTAGCTCATCAACTCGCCTTAACGCACCGTCACTATATAGTGTTGCGTATGGTATCACTTGCCTAACAGCTGCCAAAAGCGGAAGCTTCAATGTTGACGGGCAGGAGAGGGAAATCTCCTTTCTAAAGGGAAAAAAGAAGAGAAGTCTCACTCCTCGGGCAGTCGCTAACCGTTGCGCCCTCCCTTCCGCTTACACCATTTCTTTCTGACTGAATGCTCCGCTTTGCTCTTTGGCGAGCTACTTCTGCTAGCAACCAGCTTCGGGTTAAAGGCCGGCCTTCGGTTGTGCTATTTGGTCGGTAGGGCTAAGGAACCTCGCGTGCTTTCTCAAAGCGTTGCTAGCTGAACGGCTGAAACAACTAGCTTTAGGCTTACTCGTAGCGTTGCTAGCTTGACAACTTTCTTTCTGTTAACTTTCTGGATTTATAAAGAGCTTTGCCACCAACATGTTCATACTATTTATCTATCTTTTAGAATGGCTTAATTGGTTTGGACTCTGCTCTCACTAACGTCGTAGAAAGCCATTCGTCAAGCGACCAAGCAAAGGACTACCATACATAGTGGCAAGCGGCACTTGCAGACCTGAAGCTAGAGGAACTACTGCTTACGCTGGTAAATGGTTGGCAATCTATCATTCAAGCTTTCTCTCTGAAGCTGTATGAAACCTGATAGCCTCTACTAGGCCCTATTTCAACAAGGCTTGCTTCTCTTATCAACAGGGAAGATATTCCTTAGACACCCCTCCCATAAAGACTATACCACAAACCTAAAGGAAATGATCGCGGGGCTGGTTACGATTGAAAATAAACACTATTTAAGCTTAAGCTTACCTATAGTATATATAGGAAGAAGAGGAAGTAGGACTCGTACGGTATGAAATAGGTTGGCAAAGAACAGAGTCGTTTTAAGGGCCCGCCTATCATATCGCTCTTTCTTTCCCGGAAGCCTATCCCTCTTTTGATGTATGATACCAGTCGAGTACAAAAACGTAGCAACAATCGCTTGGTTTTGGCCTTTTAGGTCGTTTCCCTTCATCGAAAAAAGATGTTTCCCGCTGCCATCTCCGGTGGATGCCTCTGCCTTCTATGCTACCCATGTAGCTATTTAACACTACGTGCCTTTGCTTCGCAACCTGCGGCTTCTTCTACTATTGCTCTGCAGCAATCCCTGCTATTGCTTATGGGACTGAATCAATAGAAAAAACGACTATGTAAAGTAAAGTGCTTATACCCTTGCTGCTGGGGGAACCGGGTATTCAATGTAAAATGAATAAGGCCCTTTACGGAACTGAAAGAGGTCCATTGACGACTCAAGCGGTTAGCTCTGTCATTGGCTCTCGAATGGGAACTGGATCCGTCCAGTCCAAAGGGAAACTGATTCTCAATCTCAATCTTAATTAAATCAAAGTGCTTGGCGCCCTTATATGTATGGGCGAGATAGTGCTTTTACTCGGTCATCAATGGAGTCAACTTAATCTTAAGTTTTTTTAGAAGTGGCCTGGACGTATATATACTGAAGTTCCCACCCCCGTGTGTATTGCGTGTTTGCTTCAATCCGGGTCAACGAAGTCAACTGCCTTTCCTGCCGAAAAAACCGCTTGTGCTACTTCAATGGATTATGGATAGGAGTGTCTCTCAAATAGGAAGGGATTCCGGGATTATTAAGTTATAATGGATCTGCCTTTGCTTGTGTCTCCACCTGTGCCTATGCCTATGCCAGTGATGGCTTTCGAAATGATGGGTCTACTGAGTAGGGATCCGTATCAGGGCGGGATGCCGCTGTTAGTTTGGTACCTGACGGGCTGGCTGCTCTCGACCCCTAAGGAGAGGTATACGAATGCTCTTAGAATTGGTACCTAAACCCTAGTTAGTTCCTGCCACCTATGCTGCTTCCCCTGCTGGAAAGTTTTCAACGTCCCCATTATTAAAGGGAATTTATTCTGGTTCGATACTATCTGAGCCTACAGCTCACGACTGACCTTGAACTGGCCAAAAGCAAAAGCTTTCTATTTGAACAGAATTCCACAATTGCATTACCTTCGCCTGCACTTCCTTATCTGTATTCCTGGGCGGGCGTAGAAACCCCTGCTTGAACATGAGCTACGGACCCAGCTCCCTCCCCCACGGCCATCTCAGCTTCCCCGCGAGACTCTGTTTATCCTGAAGGTTTCAGGTTCTTTCCTCTACGCCTACGCATACGCACATTAACTAATATACTTATTCGACTACTAGACTTCTTCTACGCACCCCGACTACTAACTCTAGTTATTAACTTAGCAGCAGCAGTCGAACAACACGAATACGCCCCTATAATAAGAGCGGGCTCACCACCCGGCAAGGAATACAGATAAGCACTTCGCTCTATAACTCCTTCTCTAGAACTCACTTAGAACTCTAACTCCGATCTCTTAGAACTCTATAACTGCAGGTGTGCCCGTCTACTCCATCTCTTACTCCTAACACTAACTCTCCTTTTCTCTAATCTCTATCTCTACTTCCTACTCCCTAACAACACTCTGACTCTTAAGTCATCTGCTCTACTTCACGAACTCTATCTTCCCCGATTACGCATCCCCGTATCTATACGCATATCTAATAACTACTCTAACTACTACTCACCGGATACGAATAGAAGTAGATTAGTGTATTCGCATGTCCGGTCCGGGGGAAGAGTAGAAGACGAAGTCTAGTAGTCGAGGGGATATTCTACGATTCATTAACTCATCTATAACTATACGAATACTATACGCATACGATTCGAATATCTGCGCTTCCACGCCTCCCCGGTCCTACTATTTTATTTGCTTAACTACACGCACCTTCGGCTGCGCCTGTGGCTTCGCAATGAATAAAGAGTCGAATCGGAAATCGGAATCGTAGATAGTCGATTCGGGATCGTAGAGTCGGACTCCCCGCACCCGCAGCTAAGTGATTAACTAACAACTCTACTCCCCGCTGCCCCGATCTCTTTCTTTTCTAATACTACTTACTATGTGCTCTTAACTACACGCCCGACCTACGCACCCTACTGATTCTACTTAACAACTATGTGTACGCCTACTCATACTCCTATGCGCCTCACAACACTTCTCGCCTCCCCGCATAAGAATAAGAGTTAATAAGCCGAAGGCGTAGGTGTGCACGCATCGGAATAAGAATATGCGTATCGGCGAGTCGTAGACGCATCTAAGCCGAAGGCGTATAGTTAATCGCATAATCAGTAGTCGACGAAGACGTATATGCGTAGTTAACCGGGGAAGCGGGGGATCGGAGTTCGGGAGTTAGAGTATTAGTAAGGGACCGGCACACCTGTAGCTCAAGTCTAACTAAAAAATCGTATCGGCGGAGAGAAGGGCTTGTTTGCGACTAGCAGTAGCTGGCAACGGTCTTTGACACATCTATTAGCTGAAGAGGCCGGCGGCTGGTCTTTTTCCTCTCGTACCATGCATTTTGAGAGTTCTTTGCCTTAGACTCTACCTTCTAGTGTTGACAAGGGCTTTCGGAATAGTTAATCCAATAGGAAAGATATGCACGGCCCTGTAACGTAACGGAGCTGCTTTGAGAGAGATTATACCCAACTAATTCATCTTCCTCGATAGCATCCGATTACTGAACACCTTCACAATCCGACGGCACACTGAAGCAAGGGATGACTCCGTCAAGGGCTTAGTGGTTAGGTTGTGCACGTGAAGTTGCTGTTGAAGAAATGCCACATCACAGCTTGAACTAATAGACAGATGGGATTCCCTATACTAAGCTCTCCTCTAGGAGGGAGGTCAATAGGAGCCCTCTGTGAAACCCGGGTCTAAGTAGAATAGAGAGGAAGAATCAAACTCTAATGTGAAAGAAGGCAACTTTGTCAAGAACGACCTCTGATGGACCTAGGGAGCTCGGATAGTGAAGAGAACTACAACGACTTATTATTATAATACTACGTCATGCGCTACTTTAATAAATAACAGGAATAACTGAAAGAATCGCAGGAAGAGACCGGAACCCAAGTAAGTGTTTAACTTACTAAACTAAATTACTGCTTTCCTATCCGACCTATCCGAGCTCCTCTCTTGCTGTCATCACCGCTCCGAACCTTTTCTTACTTGTTCTTCTCTAACCTGGAAAGAAAGGGCTTGCCTATTGAAAGAATGAATCTCTCTGAACATGGAAACCTCCACTTTTTGCCTTGAGGCTGGCTTTGAGGAAGATTAGAAAGCTGCTGTCAACTCCGGAACCTCTGTCACTGGGGTTGGTGGTTACTCTTCATCTGTGACTTGTCTCCCAAATCAATCCATTTCTTATGTATATCAGGAAGTGGAGCCTAAGATGTCTTTCTTGTCTTTGTTCTGCTTTCACTTTCAGCTGGAAATAGAGGACTGTATCGAGGGGAGACAACTCAACTAAAAGAGTGACTGCCCTCTTTTCTATGTGTCAGGACCGGTCATAAGGCTGACGTGCTACTGTGCTTTCCGACCCCCGAGACCATGACTTAGCCTTTCCATTCAGCTAGCTCTTCAACCCTGCTTGACATAACCGCAAGCGCCTTGGATCCCGGATTCCATTCCGGAAGGAAGGTCAGCAGGTCAGGTAGTCCTGGTATGCCCTGGATGAACCTACCACCTGGGTTAAGCATCCGGAGTTTTTCCGTTCAGGTTAAGGGGATCCTTTTTCTTATTAGGGCTGGGCAGCTTCGACCTCGTGGCAGTCCATTTGTTGAAAGCACTTCTGGCGGCTTTAAAGTGCATTTGTGCCGGCCGCCTCTTCCTGGGCTTCAATGGCTTCTTGCCTCTCTGCTTCTATATTATATGGAATACTATTAATTTCTCAAATGCACTTTTTGTGTTGAGAACCCTGCCGTATAATCGAACGAAATAGGATCGATTGGCCTGAACCCTACTTCAGTTTCACTGCTCGGGTTATCCTGAAGCTGCTAACCTGTCCCCTTCGACTGAAGGACGGAATTGTTTCACCGCACTCTACTTCCTTACGGGGATGAGAAGGATGGCCAGAAAATTCAGAATAGCTTCTTCGGACCCTTCTTTTCGATAAGAGGAGGCTATTCTTTCAAAGAATAGGTATGTTCAACTAGTTATTTTCACTATTCAATAATAATAGGGATTTTTCAATGCGTTAAATGCCATAACTCTCTTTCTGAATGTCTCGACTTTCTTTCTCAAACCACCGGACAGAGGTGTGGATGCAGTCATGGAAAAGGATAAGGCCTATCCCAGTAATAGATAGATTTAATTAATTAACAGGCTATCTCTTTGCTCATGATGTGTGGAGAATGAAGCAGAATTCCGGTTTGTTGTTCACCGCATTGTACCTTAAACAGTCTTCTTCATCGCTGCAAAAGGCCTATGCTGGTGATCCTTCAAAAGGTCTTCTGCCCATGTCTGTCTCCTTAACAAGACGTGGTTACCCTCGCCGAACTGCTTTTCATAGAAAGCTTATATATAGGCAGGATGAGAGAGCACACCGTCTTGTCAGGTTATATTTATCTTGGTTTTCGTTGTCAAAGGTTATCCTATTATGTAAACCAATTAGAAAAGGAGCCTTTGCAAGTTAGAGATAGGGGGAGCAAAAAATGTAGGTGAGTCAATTGCGTGTGGTGGATAGTTCGTTAGCAAAGAGACTTATTCTACGGTAGTGAGGAACTATGGATCGGCTCACTCCCTTCCATCTCGATAGTGAAAGAAGAGCACAATCCGCATAAGAGAGAGAGCGAGCTAAGTTAGACTGATGAAGAAAGAATTTGCACTTACTTGAATTCGACTTTATCTACCCTGAGATAGTTCTTTAACGATGTGGTCAGCTTCATTAAGAAAGAGGTTTTGCCCATATTAGTAGCCGGGCGCTGTTCTGGCTATAGCGTTGTTGACATTAGGTAAGCCAATGATGGTCTTCCTAAGTATAGTTCAGTTTTACCCGAGATTATCTATGCAGAATGTTAGTTTATCTTTCCTTGCAGGGCTCGTCCTCCGGCTTTCTTTATCTCTTCTCCAAAGAAGAGGGAAGAAGGGAGAGTACTGTGCAAACAAGATGCACTCTTACGCCCTGGCCTACTTCCCTAAAAAGAAAATGCTTCTACACTTCGGGGGGCGGTGAATGATCCGATCTATTATCGTATCTACGATAAGACTTTCTTAAAAGCATAACGAACGAAAGAGCTTTTGGAAAGCATCTTGTGACGCATCCAAGTCTGAGAAGGAATCCTTGCTAGCTAGCTAGCAGTACAACCAGGCATTAATGTAGCGGTCTACCATCGCTGTATCTATCTTTCCTTCTACATCTTAATAAGTAAGGAGTTTTCCACCGGGCTGGCTATCCGCACCTACCTTAACCTAATCCCTCTCTCGCTGTAAGCTAATCATGGTGTCTTTTTTTTTTCAGGCTAGCTTAGTTCTCTTCCGCCTAGTTCAGTTTGACTTGAATTATGCAAAAAACCGGAAACGAAGACCTTCGAGAACAACAGGGAAGAAAGGAGAAAAAGTCAAGTCTAAGCGCTTTTTTTTATGGTACGAAAAGGAAATTCTATTTCGTTAATACTTAAAAAATCTCGTGCAAATTTTGCAAGTGCTTAAATCTGCTTTTCAAGTGCTTAAATCTGCTTTTTCTTTCATTATTCTTGTCCTATCTAACTGGGATCCCTATTGTTGCGTTTTGCGACGGGGATGAAAGCAGTTCGGAAGAGGTAGCCGACACTGGCGTAGGCGCGCAGGAATCCAGAGGGACTCCACCTCAAGGTGCGTCAAAGAGCGATAGCGATACTGGGCCATCTTCGATAAAAAGAGGAAGAGCGGATCCGGACAACACTCAAATTATAGTGCGTTCAGTCCCGGGGCACCGGTTGAAGTTTTCGAAATACCCCCAGGCTATTAGATGTAAGGCCAGGAAGTATTCGAAACACGCGACCCCATCTCTGCCGAGGCCCAACGGAGTCATCTAACAGGAATGGAAACTGAGCTTCGCCGCTCTTGCGAACAAATTAAAGAGTGCATCATTTCCATTCCTCGGATTAAGGAAGAGTTTGAGAAAGCGGAACGTCGCTTTCCAGGAATAACCCAGAGGATACCTCCAAGTCAGGCGATAGACCTCCTTATGAAACATTTTATAATGAGCAGACAAAAACCTATCCATGGGGTCGATGAGGGAGCGACAGAGGGAGACATACGTTGCTATAGAAATTGGCTTCGTAGAGTAGAAAGGGGGTCCAATGTGGATGACTTTGGCGGGGCTAAAAGGAACCAAAGCCAAGTCAACGACATCGATATCAAAGAGGGGCTTGTTCTATACTATTTTAGAATGCATGATAAAGAAAACCAATGAAACATTAAGGTCTTTTCCCAAGCTATGAATTTGTTCGTCGGTCAAACCTACGATTCTCTTCTCAAAGTCATAGAGAGATCTTTTTCTAGTTCGTCGACTTCTATCAATGCAATGAAAGAACCATCCCTTCCTATTTGTTTGCCCTGTCAGATAGAAAGAAAATGAGACCAAGCCCCTTCTTTACCACTGACGGGGGTGGGGTGAAGGGGAGGTTTACATACAACCAGGTCAAAATGTTTTATGCGTATAGAACGTATTCTATTAGATACAATAAAAGCTTTATCGACTGGTATTGCTCAGCAGGAGCAACATTTCAATGTTGATAATTTGGTGAATCCTCTTATTCTGGATCCCGATGTTAATAATTTGGTGGACCCGGTGGGTCTGAATGCGGGTCAACCAGAAAACCAGCCAATAACGTTGTCTCTTTTTGCTTCCAGGAAGATATTCAATGCTATTTATAAATGCATATCAAAACTAATGACGGATCATCACTTTCCCTTGCCTGCCAATTGGACATATAATCAATTGACGCAGGAGATCGTTGGGGAACCGGCGGGGGATTTAGTGCATTTATGTGATATTCTAAAAGACCTTACCGTGTATGGCTACGCGAGTGACTCTTTCCATCAGGTCTTGAATATTCTACATACTGTCACTGATCCCCTTTCAGCCGGAATAGTTTAATCGATCCTTTGGGAAAAATTGGAGGGTCAACCCGCTTCCTACGTTTGGGGCAAATAGCAAAGGCGCTTTACTATATGTTATTGTAAGCATGCGAAATCCTTTAATTTCGTATTGAATATACATCCATGTCTTTCTTGTTCTACTAGCTAGGAAAAAATTGAAACATGTCCGTTTCGTTATTACAACCTTCTTTCTTTATGTCAAAGACCAGAAGCTACGCGCAAATTCTCATTTTTTCTCGGTTGTTCTTAACAGCGATGGCTATTCATTCAAGTCTTCGGGTAGCACCACCAGATTTTCAACAAGGTGGAAATTCTCGTATTCCGTATGTACATGTTCCTGCGGCTCGGATGAGTATAGTAGTTTATATCGCAACGGCTATAAACAGTTCCTTGTTCCCATTAACAAAACATCCCCTTTTTCTTCGCTCTTCCGGAACCGGTACAGAAATTGGTGCTTTTTCTACGTTGTTTACCTTAGTTACTGGGGGGTTTCGGGGAAGACCTATGTGGGGTACCTTTCGGGTGTGGGATGCTCGTTTAACTTCTGTATTCATCTCGTTCCTTATTTACCTGGGTGCACTGCGTTTTCAAAAGCTTCCTGTCGAACCGGCTCCTATTTCAATCCGTGCTGGACCGATCGATATACCAATAATAAAGTCTCCAGTCAACTGGTGGAATACGTCGCATCAACCTGGGAGCATTAGCCGATCTGGTACATCAATACATGTTCCTATGCTCATTCCAATCTTGTCCAACTTTGCTAACTCCCCCTTCTCAACCCGTATCTTGTTCGTTCTGGAAACACGTCTTCCTATTCCATCTTTTCCCGAATCTCCCTTAACGGAAGAAAGAGAAGCTCGAGAAGGAATACAAAAAAACCCTAGTTCACTCGCTGTTTGTTGCATCCATGGTGCTTCATGGTTACAACATTGGCTGGCAAATTGAGTAGGTTCGATTCCTGCTGGATGCACTTAGAACGTTCAATAATCGTCCTTCCTTGATGCTCCGGGAAATGCAGCAATTCATCCGGCCTGGGCCTTTCCCGCTTATCTTAGTGACCTTGCAGCTAGTCCTGCTTTTCTTTCTTGCTGCCTTGCCTTCCTTTCTTAGGGATTATCTGTGGCAAGAGGTTTCGTTTCCCACTTAGACTATACCAGCTTCTTTCCCTACCACTGCTATTGGCTAAACTAAAGGGATTGATTGGCTGTCTTACGGGCGTGGGTCACACATCTCAAAACCTTACCCCGAATACATTCTCTATGAAGCTAAGCTGAAAGGAGAGTTCGAGTTGGTATCGAATCTAAACCAAGGCGTACAAAGACCAAGGCTATCTTTCTTATCACCACTCTCTTCCCTTATAATGCACTTTAAGACCCTACTAAAGGGTATAGAAGAATAAGAAGGACTGACGAGCGGTCCTATCAAAGGCTTCTCACACAAGGGCATGGTAGGGATTTCGATCAAGTTGAAATATGCATCCAAACCTCGGACGTTGGTCAAAATCCCCCTGTACTGACCCCACCAAGAAAAAGAAAGCAACGGAGAAGCCCGATCAACAGTAATGGATTTCGCAAGTCAGCCAGCCTATTATCTCTCTCCAACTCAAAAACTAGACCTACGTCCCCGTTGATCCGTAACAACCCTCAGACCCGAATCGCCTCGCTACAACTATGGTTAGAGTGAAAATTCTGACTCTAGTTAAGGCGAGTAAAGAGCTCTATCGCTCTCGCGTCTCCGAACCTCTTCGCGTTAGCTCGAGCTAAATTTCATCGACCCTGTAAGCCAGTCAGCTGAAGTCCTACGATCCATTCTCTGATAGAAAGTCTCAGTCCCGGTTGTTGTGTTGTGAAAGTAACTTTGGTGCCATCGCAGTAAGGATCGCCCGATCTAATCGCTTTACAGAGGCGCGTAGCGTAGCGGTGAATGGAGCTATTGCCGCGAGATACGGAGCAAGAGCAAAGCGAGAGGGTAGGGAAAGATCCGCGCAGGCTTGGGACATGGCATACTAACACGGGGCTTGGCTTTCATACCTTCAATCGGGGACAGAAGGTCGAAACTCGCGATAGAAGGGCGGGGGCGGGGAGAAAGACCACTCTTAGTGCCTCCGTCGCTGCTGCCTTAGCTGACATTGGTTGTTCAGCGAAAGAGCCGGTGGGGAAGGAAGTCAATAGACTGACTCTTTTCACTAGTCTCATAGCAATCTCTTTAGCATCCCGCCATTCCTTACTTGAGGAGGGGGAGGGGGTACCACTCCAGAATCACAGATGGGCCAGCTTTCTCTTATTCGTATGAACATGAAAGCAGAGAAAGATGGACTGGCACAGCAATAGAACAAGGCGTCTGTATCACGGCTAGCTGCCGAGTAGGCGACGGAGCCTGTAGTCGCTCAAATAAAGTGAACAGTTTAGGGCACACGACCCCCTGACTTCCATACTTCTACTGGGCTTGGGGAGACGCCTTCGATTGAGACGAGATGTCTTCAGCTGCTTGGATGAGAGAGGACTCAGAGACAAGCACCCCATCTATGTCAGCAACATCAAAGGGGCTAGACCGGCCATCCTCTTTTACGATAGGAATTGTTCACCCACCGCTCGAAGCCAGAAAGATACAATGAATATCGGATTCGGCAGCTAGATCAGATTCATAGTTTCGCGCCAATGTCTCAAGCTGAGGCGCAGGCCTAGAGAAGAGCGAACCCTTCTTGATTTATTTCATCAGGTCAGGAAGCCAGAGCAGCTCCATTTCAAAAAAAGCAAGATGAGCCGGGGGTGCCATCCCATTCACAGGAATGAAGCATCCGGAGCTTAGAGACAAGTCGATGAGGCCAAGTCCTCTTCAATCCTTTGGTTTCCAGCTTAAAGCAAAGTGGCCGCACCAACCAAATCAATCGACGAAGGTAAAGTCGCTTTCCCAACCCAATACAGTATTAAAAAGCGTTTTTCCAATCGAAAACCACGATAGGAGCTGACCGGGCAAGAACGGAAATGGGAGCATTAAGTCACCCACCTTCTATCGTGTCTGATTTCGATCATTCTTAACCGAAAACCTCTATGGCAGAAAGCAGAAGCGCCGGGAAAGACAGCTGGCGGCGCAAAAAATGTATGTGAAACAAGCAGTTCCGGGGCTCAGACTCAGAGGGGGAAGGGCCCCCTACGAAGAAGATAGGTCCCTACCCTAGACACATTTAAGGTCAAAGAGATTCCCGATATTGTCTGATATTGAGTTGTGACAGCACGGCACTAGTCAGAAGAAGATCGACGAGCTCCTATTTACGATACGCTCTTTGATTTGGCGGATAGTTCTTTTGAAGAGACTACTCGACAAAGCGTCCCCAAAAAGCCAAGTCTCAGACTGAGGCCATGGTCAATTAGTGAACCCGTTTGCAGTGGTGGACGAGGCGGAAGGCAGATAAAGTAGTATGATTTTCGGGTCAGAGATAGAACTGATATCGGACGATCTGTCTGTATCGCAGCTAGAAAACAGCAATCCAATGAGCTAAGGATGCCAATCCCAAGGGAAAGGAGAAACCAAGATTAATTGCAAGCAAAGAGTATCGACTCCTACTATGAAGAAAAGGCAATAGCTAGCCCCAAGAAAGGTTGGAGTTGGAGTGGTACCGATCGAGTCAGGCGCATTTCTCTCAACCAAGAGGTAGAATGGAAATGATTGATATCTCTCATGGATTCGGGAAAACTGCTTCTCTTGATAGAGGGGGAGCCTCGCCGCAGTCAACGACTGAGGAAAGCCGGTCTGTGGCAGTCAACAAGCTGCACTTGTCATAGGAGCGAACCCGACCCTATTCAGTAAAATAGGTACGAGCTCTATCCACTGTCCAAAAAAGTGGACTGACGATGTGAAGGAGAAGAATGCAACTCTCTAATCGGTACAGTCCTCTTTCTGAAAGCGCTCTGTCCAGCTTAGCGCATGGAAGGGCAAGTCGTTCTGTTAGGGTAGGGGTCATGCCCTAGAAAGGTCTGAGGCAACGAGATCAACTGCTGACCCAAGAAGGTAGGGAAGAGACGGGGAAGGGCTCATCCCCGAGTCAGGGGCATCTATCTTTATTTACGCAAAGCTATTTATTGATGTCGATTGAGATATGTTCATTGGCCTGCGACTGATCTCATCGTCCGTTTTCCCCTCTTTCCTATTCGAGAGTTCTCCTCCCTAACGGCACACTGTATATAATATCTCGTTATGGCCAATGTGAACAGTTCAATCAAACTTGTATGTGTTCAGCAGATTGACTCGCTTGCGTCAGGGAGCGGACCCCTAAAGATGAAGGAATTTTTGTTTTCCCCTAAGTCCTTCCTAACATTCAAAACATTCCGGCACCGTCTCCAATGTTGTCCTCTTTACCAGATATCCTACCCGCTCTTCTACCTTGTCTATGTATCGGATGCACTCTTTATTGGGGCATGTTTCCTGAACAAGTAGCAGCACTTCCTGATTCTGGCTTATTGGTTATGAAGGCGCTTGCGGCTATATCCTATGAGAAGATCAAATTCTTTTCTTGAACTGCTTTTTTCTCACTAGATGGAAGGCAATTCTCAATGGCTTATAGAGGCTTAGGAATAGCTAAAAAAGAGAAGGCTTCAGCCTTAAAAGATAAGACTGGAAGAAGGACACTGAGACTGCTATTAGGTATTAACCACTTGCTTCCACTTGATCTTGATAGGCTTACCACTCACTGGAATGGACCTAGAGGTGCTTATGACTGGCAGGGGGCAGCAAGACGACTACGAGGGGCAAGCCTTAGCCTTCTCACTCGCTCGATTACAGTAGCAGATTTAGAGAAAAAACAACTCAAAAGAGAATTCCCCCTAGCTTGGCAGGCAAGGAGAGGTAGGGTAAGATCGCGCAAGCATCAAGCGATAACTAAGATCCCCAATATGATATTATCTTACTATCCCTAGCGGAAAGCAAAGAAATCTATAGAAAGAAAAAGGGGTACTTTATGTCTATCCTTTGCCAACTCAACTTCACTTCAAGAGAGACTGACGGATTGGGGACAAGGCAAGATAAGATGGAAGCTTTCTCCCAAGAGAATTCTCACTAGATGGCCTAGCAGAGATACCTGTCTAATCTGAATATGCGAGTGCCTTCCTCCTTAGAAGAAAAGAAAAGGAAAAGGCCGGATTCAAAAAGGAACTGGATGTATCCTAATGGATACCATGGACTGACAATAAAGTAACGTTAAGTCACTCGAGTGAAAGAAAGTCAAATAAATAATAGTATAGGAACGAAAACATCAGGGAAAGCCTTAGGCTTAGAAAAAAAGAGAGAATTCCCAATCCCAATAGCTGGCGGGGAACCCCCATAGGCAGGAAGGGCGAATGAAAGCAACTCTAATTTATGGCCTGCCAAAAAAGGGAACTACAACAGGTGGGCCTGCACCCTACCCTATTTACTTCTTTTGAAGGGTAACCCCGGCTGGCACTCACTAAGCCTGGCAAGGCGCTTGCGAATAATAGCCCTTTAACTCGTTATAACGTATGGATTAGTAAATATCAAAAAGGGGCAAAGAAACTTCTACTGGCCTAAGATGCCTTCTTCCCTAATAGACTGCAAATTCTTAGAGCGTTAGAGCATAATCTCTCTCTGCTGGCTAGCTAGGAGAAGCACTTGCTTAATAGGGTTAGTACAGAGATTGCCTTAGCCCCAGCCCTGTTTACTCCTGCTCATTTTTGATATTCTTTACTGCTTGCCTTGAGAGAAACTCCTGCTTCAAAGGGAATGCTTTCATTTACTTACTTGCTGGATTAAAAAAGACTCCAACAGGAACTTCAATTGGATAGCTGGGAATGGAATAATTTATTTTGTAAAAATACATCTCTCACTTGCTTGTGTACTGGCACTCTCTAGGGCTATAAACTGACCCTGGGTCGGACTGGGACTTTCTCGCAGGAAAGGCAGAATGAAACCATTACGAAGGGAAAGAAAGAAAGAGAGACTTCTGTTGGCTTACTGGCTGGAATGGAAGTAGGACTTAAACCCTTAGCCTTCTCCCACTGGATCGATATCGAAGCATTGATTTTCTGACCCGAGATCTATTAAAGCTGGCAAGAATATTATATAGATATCGTGATTTAGAGTCTGGCATTATAAGTTCGTTAGACTTAGGACAAAGATAAAAATCTATTAGTCGCAAGCGCCTAGCCCTTTCTTTACCCTGTTTTATCCAAGCTCTATTTGACTACCCTGCTGGCTTAAGATTGGCTGGAGAGAAAGCCTATTCTAAGAGTTCTCTAAAGCAATTAGATAGAGTAGTTCTCCGTAAGCATAATTAAATAAAGCATTCCTCAAAAGCCCCAACTATAACTATTTTTCTGGAAGAAATATAACAACTTTGAATACTCCCTCTCCTGCTTAAAGGCCTGCAAACTATTAGCCTATGGACCATATTCCCCGTCTGGCTCTGCATGACTCGAAACTCCAGCTCTAACTGCAACTCGAATTCGCTCGAAGGCAGGCAGAATCAATCTAACTCCAACTTCAACATCAACCGCCGGAGGGGAAACTGAAACTGGCCTGGCTTTCCTTGGATTGCGAACTTCAAGGGGTACTGCTACTACGGATGAGAACAGGAACAAAAAAGGGTACTATACTTTTGGGACTTCCCCCCCAGCAATGTCACTAGAAACTCCATATACAATAGAATAGCTGCATGGGACGGGACCTCACACGGAGGGCAAGAAGAAGGAATAGAACTACATGTAAGACCCTAGGACTGCAACTCCAACAACTGACTCAAAGGCAGAAACTTCCACTGCAATTCTATAAAAAAAAGCTCGCATGGAAATCTTTATGCATACGGACCCATATTCCCAAGGAAATCTCTGGCAGAGAACTAACTCGCCTGGACTGCATCCTATTTATTGGTTATTGGCTCGCTGGAAGTAGCAATGGTACTAGAAAAAAAGGACCCACAGTTCCCTGTCACTGCAATTGAATTGATTAAGCTTTAACCCCTTGGATTAGCGCACTCCAACTCGCTAGAAATAGGATATGTAGTCAGATTCTTATTAAGTACAGGCGCTTGCGGAAATATTGCACACTCACTGTTATGGGCAGGTAATACGCCACTGTAAATAAGCTATATTCTAAGCGCGCTCCCTATTCTGTTACACTAGATCGCTCCTCACTACCGATTAAAGGAATAGACAACTGCAACCAAATATACCTGCGATCAACCCTAACTCAACTGGCAACAGAAATGACGTATGTATAAGTTCTGGTCTGAGAGAACCGGTCTTCTTACAACTCAGATAAAACCTCGTATGAACCACCTCAATAAGAGGGTACGAGCAAGATCAAGGCTTAAGGAACACATTGCCCTCCTTATATAAGTATACCATAATTTATAGTATCCTATCCGGGAGACACCGGCCTATCTCCCACTGTATTACCATTACCAGCGGCTGATTTGCCTCCTGCCCATACACCACTTCACCCCACAATTGATGGTTCTAGTGACTCTAATGGCCCCACACAACCGGAAAATGATAATGATCAATTATCTTATAAATCAGATAACCTCTCATGTCCCACAAAAGACTGTCCCATTGTCTGGTTCAAATGAGGTCACTATTGCCCCGCCACCTCCTAAGCGTCCTCCACCTCCGCCTCGTCCGCCATCTACTAAAGCCTGGCGGCTTCCCTCCTTATCTAGCTCGTGATTACCATTGCCCGATAGCCATGTTACATAGCACTCTTTCGTCACCTTCTATGACATCATCAAAGAAAGGTACACGACACCCTCTATCTAATTTAAAATCCTATGAGAAACTTTATCCGTCTTACCACTCGTTTGTACTTGCTCTGTCTTCTATACCAGAGCCTACTTCTTTCACCGAAGCTGTGCAGGACCCCAAATGGAACGATGGCTGCTGAAATTCAGGCTCTCGAGCAGATTCAGACCGAACTTGTAAAGGGAAAACCAAGAAAGATACAGTCGGACGATAGTTGCACTTCTATCTGTCCCCTGATAGATTATCCTTCGATGGAAACTAGGGATAATCCTAGCCAGATCTAGTCAAGGAAACAGGAACAGGTAAAGTCGGAACTCTGCTTAGCGCCCTCGCATAGCTAATAGCTTGTTGAACCTTCGGAGAGAACCATAGAGCTCCTGCTTAGCGCCCTCTACTTCCACCGCCTCTCACTCTAAAGCGTTAGTATATCTAAAGTGCGCTTTTGGCCGATTCCTCGCCTTAGCTGCAAGTCCCTTCAATTTCACTTGCACAAACCTCCCTCAGAGCGTATTCTATATTAGTGAGAGTCGTCAGCCCTTTCCTTTTCATGTGCAGCCTAGTCTCTTTATTCTATTCCAAAGAGGGCATTCTATTCCGAATTCTCGGCATCAAGACCGACCCTTTTCAATCAAAGGTTAGCATCCACCGTACTAACAAGGCATTCAAAGACAGGAAAGAGCCATGCAGGGGATGATTTTGATTAAGCCTCTTCTTAGACCATGTATTCTTCCTCCGATTCTGGGCATGGAGATCCAATTTCTGATTCACCTGTTCCGAGGAAGAGATATAATATCTAATTCAATTAGCAGATCAGATGTGGCATTAGTTCTATAAGATAAGACTTTATTAAATTAAAGGTGCGAATGCGGGAAGGTGCCTAGCCTTTCATAGGAATCTGACTCTATCAATTCCTTTTGAATAAGGGGCCTAGCGATCTAAAACCGAGTCTTCTTCACGTCGAAAACAGTCTATTGACTCCCGATTCTGATTCAATAATTCCTGAAAACAGGGCTGGCGCGCCTAACTTTTTTCTATAACCCGGCATTCGTAGATCAATCAGTTCCTTGACTGATGGCATACTTCACTAAAGAAGCACTACTTATTCCCAACTACGATTTCCGGTCCTAACAGATGATTCAATAGCAGCTCCTTCTGTAACAGCTTATGAGTGCACAAGAGCGCATTCTGGGCATGAATGTGAAGCTCCTTCTCTAAGACATTTGGCAGTCAAAAAAGAACTTAGTTGGACGCCATTCCTCAAGTGCCACATCTGATTCTCGAAGAACGCTATTTATGTCAGTTCCTTCTTGGCCTGCTGCCTCTTGGTAGACTGGATAGGGCACTTTCTCTTCACCCTAAGCAATAAAGGCGGCGAGGGGATGATTTCGAAAACCGTCGCGGATACGGAAAACTGGATACGAATTGTTCCTTGACTTTGGCATTTATAGTAGGGTAGTAGGGCGTATATAGATACGCGAACACCGGGTCGTCTCAGCACCGTCACCCGCATAGCGGAACGGCTGGCCATTGGCACAGTCATTTTTAGCCGGCTGCTCGTCATCGACAACCCATCGGTATCCGGTCGGCTTTGCAAAGCCTATTTGGAGCCTCTTCAATTATCATAGCTCCGGGTGGCTGGTCAGTGTGACCGAGTGCCAGGTTTGAAGGGAGTTCGCCCCCAGCTTTGGTGTAGTGCGAGGGCCACTGAGTTTGATGTGGACCCCCTCCTTCTTCTTGCTCCTTTAGTCTTCTTTAGCTTCGCCCGGGTCATTATTGACTTGATTGTCGGGGAAGCAGGATGGCGGTGCATGATATAACTTGATATGCTTGCCATTTAGTGGAGGGAACTGAACTTCGCCGAGGTGGTTGACCACGGTATATGCTCCTCCTTCATACACTTTGCTGACCACATATATATGGGCCTAGCCCATTTTCGGTCAGCTTTCCCTTTGCATTAGAGGCCATGACCTCTTTTCTTTTGACCATGACCAGGTCGCCTTTCTTGAATTCCCTTCCTTTGACCAGCTTGTCATAGGCTCGGGCAATTCTGGTTTGATATATTTGAATATTTTGCTGAGCCTTGAGCCGGTGACCTTCAAGATCGAGGAGCTCCTCCAATCTTCTCTCAGCATTTGTTTGATCTCCCTTGATCAGTCCGTGCTCGATGGCGACGCGGAGGGAAGGCACTTCAAGCTCAATAGGAAATTTCCGTCTTGCTTTGAAAGACCTTTCACCTCAATGAATGCCATACACACCCGCTCCCTATAAATCGGGCTATTAGAGAACGGCACTTTCCCTGGCTGGCAACAATAACTCAATTCACATCGAGCGCTGAGGGTACTTACGCGAAGCAACTCAAAAAGGGGATAGAGCTTTCTTACAAAAAAAAATTCATATGTTCTTTATGTGATATTCTAAAAGACCTTACCAAACTTTGCTGATCACACTCGTGCTTGACGCTTAGGCACCTTGCGAAATTTATTATCTATATTGGGACACCTATTTCGAAAAAGTATTTTTTTATGCCCAAAAACAAAAAGGATAAAAAGGAAAGCCCACAGCCCTGAAGCAGGATACGGGAACTTTAACTACCACTGCTCTTGCTTCTTTCCTTTACTGTAAGGCGCGATCACAATCTACATCCAAACCTCCCCTCTACTCTAGATAGAAAGCTAGCGGGAAGTATAGCCTCTTTCTTGAAAGAGCATCCTCCCCAATGTATGTTCAAGCGGGATCCTCGCCCCTCGGGATTGATTTAGGAGCTTAAGCTGGCGTTAGGGATGGCTTTCCAAACCTGTTAACTGGGGTTTGGTTTCCTATAGGAATTGAATGCAAGCTGTGACTGAACTGCCCGAACCCAGATAAAAGAGGATTTCATCATCCCGAGACTTTCCTTGAAGACCAGAAAGAGGGAAGACTACGAATAGAATCATAAGTACTTTCGGATCATACCTGAATCTCTCCCGCAGGTACTCGTTCCATTTCATTCCACTCGTTTTGTCTCGCTACGTAGTTCCTGACACTGGCTTTGATACCCTTTCTGACTTTCTTTTCCAAACCATGACTCCCCTATCTAATCAAGCTGAAACTGGCTAGAAAACTATCAATACAGGTTCCTACTTGATCACACAGGGGCATAAAAACTGGCTTTACTTGTTAGTAAGTAAATGGGGAATACTTCATTCATACTGGCTTTTTCAAGAATCCTGGCACCTTGAAAGAAGAAGAAAAAAAGGGTAACATGTAGAATAGAATGACGCTTCTTCGTCAAGACCAGTGACAGCAACTGACGAGATGGCAAATGCTTGAAACTTACCGATGAAAAGCGCTAAGTCCGTACTTGATGGCTTACAGGACTAAAGCTTGATTATTTCATAATTTCAATATGAAAAGGAAAAGACGAGAGTTAGAAAACCTCAAATCACACTTACCCAGACTTTGACTTTCGGGGTACTTGCTTTAGCGGGTCTTTGGACTTTCCAATTACATCCAAACCGATCACCTAACTTTCGAAAAGGAAGTAGCTGAAAGGCCCTGATTGTTAAGTCAGAGCGGAAGGAGAGTGACGCTATGGTGGTGACCGTGTTATCTTCGCGGGTAGGTCAGATAGAGGCAGTGCTTCTTGGGAAAGACCCTTAAGCAAGGTCTAATCCTGTCTAAACTCTTCTCTTTTGATCTAAAAGCTGCAACTGATTCTTTGCCAGTCGTACTCTCTGAAGCGATGCTTACAGGGTTGTTCGGTGAGGCCTTTGCGGAGTCTTGGCGTCAGATAATGACTCAAGCTTCGTTTAGATCTCCTGAACCGCTCCGTGGCACTCGTGGAAGGTTGTATAGATTTACAAAGGGTCAGCCTCTAGGGTACTACTCGTCATGGCCGGTCTTCGCGCTAACACATCACATGTTAGTGTGGAGATCAGCTTGGCAAGTATACCCCGGTCGAAAGTTTCTCGACTACGCTATCCTCGGTGATGACATTGTTATCGCCGATGAGAAGGTGGCTGCTGAGTACGAACGGCTAATGGATGGGTGTGAGGTGACTATTTCGAGGGAAAAGTGCCTTATATCTCATTCGGGAGCAATGGAGTTCGCAAAACGGTTTATAACCGATTTAGGCTCTCTGGATTTCTCTCCAGTTAGTCTAAAGGTCCAAAGGACTTTGTGTTACTCTGTGGCCTCGTCGGCGGGACCTAAAGGTTTCTCTTCAAGTGAGTTATCGCTTGAGAGGTGCTTCTTACCGGGTGTATTCTAACAGGGGCGTGCCAAAAAGCCGCCGCTGGTTGAGACACTGGTTAATTCAGCATTCCCCCAGTGGCATTCATCCTTCTCCCCTTCTGTTTTGGCTAAAGCTTCCCGGAAACGGGGTAGTTGACTGCTATACATTAGGGTGGATAAGGTTTCGGGTCATGGAACGTCTAAAGCCTAAGGACTTTCGGAAAGAATGAATCCTGCCATGAAAAGTTGCTCAAGTAGATATTTGGAGAGAGCACATTGGATTAGTGTTAAGTCTACCATAATGGTCACTCTTTCAGAGCCTCGCTTGTTCCTTCTATGGCAAGAGCACAATCAGACTCTGCCACAGGTAGCGACACCACGCTACACCTGATCCAAGCCCCAAACATGAGTGCTGTTGAGGCAAGAAATTCGGTCCCATAATCCTACCGAAAGGTACTCCTTACCTCCTGGATACGGAAGCTAGGAGGGGGGTCCGCATCCTATGGCAATAAGACTAGACCGAACACCCGCACTCTACTTGTCATTCGGGGAGTGGTGGCAAGTATGCAAATCGTCGTTTCTTCCACTCAAGGACAAAATCTTCCCCTTAATCTTAATGGCATGAGACAACAAACGCCTATAGCCTCTGCCACGGGTAGCGCCGCCCCGCAACCTGACACAAGCCAGAATAGGAGTGCAGCTATGGCAAGAAAGTGGTCCCGGAAATCTCCCATTTGGGACTCCTTATCTCTGGCAAAACTGGGGATAAGGGGCCATGAATGGAGACAGATAAAGCCTCACTCCCCCTCCCTCATGAGTAGACAGTTATCCATGCCCGGCAAGTCAGACTTTCATTAGCAATTCGCTTTGTTCGATGTAACAGTCTACAGGCCTCAACAAAGTCGTTACGCCGCATCTGAGATGAGAAGGTAGCTTCGGATAATTCCGTTAATAAGGCAGAGTCAGAGCAAGGAGTTAGCAAACTGGCATACTTCACTAAATCAGTCTAAGCCGGAAAGCAGGAAAGGAGCGAAGGTAATCTGTGCAATCCCTCAAAGCCTATTGGAGCAAGTGCCACAGCTTCTTCTCACAAGCGAAACAAGGGAGACTAGACAGAATGCTCTTCGACTAGACGGATCTACTACAAGAAAGCACTTCCTTGCTACTGGCTTTCAATCTCGATCTGCCTCAATCTAAAAGAGGCCTTGCTTTGTCAGGACTAAGTCATAAGCGACTACATAATCCGCCTTTAGCTCCGTGGCTCTAGCCAGCAAGGGACAAGGTTCTGAAATAAAGTAGAAGGGGACGGCGAGTGTGCGCCAGAAGCTGATGACGGTAGCATCATCTTACACCAGCTCCCGCTATCCCCAAGAAAATAGCATAACAGCATACGAGAAGTCAGTAATAGTCGGAGCTTTGGGCACCGGGCACACGGCAAGAAGTAGCTCCGTCAACACAGCTGACGGCGCACCCACTCAGGAAGAGCACAACTCTAACTAGCGAAGCGAGGTGATCAGCTCAACTGAAAGAGAGGGCGCGGTGGGCATACAATTCTTCGATTTAATTTCTTGCAGCTTGCAATAAAGGTGATAAAAAATTTCATTTATTGATCGGAAAATATCAGAAAGGCAGAAAGGAAGGGCACCTTCTTGTCCCACCTGGCAAGGAATTAGGTTAAAAAAAAAAGAAAGGCGCGTAGCGTTGCTTCAACCTCTTTTCTCTCTGCGGGAAGTGAGTCCCGGAGGAAGAGCAGAACAATCAGTCTATATCTATAGCCCTAAGCCAAGAAAGATATTAGAGGTAAGGATCACATAAATAACGCGTAGTGCGTTAGGCACGGCAGAGAGTGAAGTACTGGGTGCAGGGGAAGTCAAGGCGTATAGTCAATCAGAGGGAGGACGCGGATGAGAAGTCATTGAGGTGGGATCTGTGATGTTGTTATAGAGTGATTGATGTGGGTTCCCGGGATAGAAGTTATGTAGTTGTTAGGGCGGCTGGAGGATGAGAGTGAAGTCAAGAGTGGATTGACTGTCCGGCATCATCATAGTTGCTTTTCACCTCCGGTCATTCGGGTATGAGCAACAATCAGTCGATAAGTCACTTACTGCGTACCTCTCCCTCTCCTCTCGCTTTGCTCGAGCTTATTCCTCTTCGCACCTCTCCTTTCTTCGATGCTTCGCGTATATCATCGTTGTTTCCTCTGTGCCTTATTGAGTTACCCCTCTTCGTCGGTTGGCCCCCTCTTTTCTTTGTTGAATGATCTGGGGTGTGTAGATTGACCCACACTAGCACTTCCGCGTAATAACTCTACCAAAGGCGATCCTCTTACAGGAATTCAGGTACTCACATACTGCCCAATAACCAGTTACACCAATGCAGTCAATACAGCGAGCACCCGTAACCCACATTACATAGTCCGTCGAAGAGCATCTACGATGATTGGAAGGCGCCACTCATACATTCATATACGATGATTCCCCGCTTCGCTGATCTCATCGTGGATGATTGGATTGGCAGGTCTCTCTCTATTAGGGCGTCAATCAAGTTATTGGCGTGGTGTTTAGTCAAGTAGTTAGTGTTCGATGACCCGCGCCGGGTTCTAAGTGAGTCAGCAAGCCAACACCGGGAACAGCCGCCCCATATATACATTATACAAAGAAGTATAAGTGACTAATTGATTTGTTCAGATAAGACATCAATCTATGTCGTCGTGTTGGTGGTTGCCAATTCCAATAGCTCCATAATAGACCTAGCGCCTACGGCCTCACAACTTCCATAACGCCTAGCGACATCCTACTAACAACACTCCTTAACGCCTTAACGCCTCTCTGCCTGCCCTCAATCCATCCCAGTGCGCTCACCGAGCTTAGATACTATCATGTGAGTGGAAATCAGCTGCCTATCCCCTCCGTCAAGTAAGTGAATTTAGAAGTGCAGCGGGTGATTGATTTTCTTTTTTCATTATTGTACGGCTTTGACTGACTTGCTTTCTTCCCTGATTGCTTTTCTTGCCTGGAATGATTTCCCGAGGGAAAGGACTTAGTGCCTCGATCCGCATTCCCATCCCGCTGACATAGATGTGAGTAGACTGACTTATAGTGAACCGAGATTGGCGCACATGTCCGTGAGTCAGTGCCCGAAGTAGTGGTGAACTCCATGATAACAACCTGCCGGGAAAACAATGAAGAAGCCTGGCAAGTGGTCAAGCCCCTAAGAAGAAGAGCAGCTCCACCTCCACCAACGGAAAAGCCAAGTGTGAAGAGAGTTCGCACTCCCAAGACCACTCCAAACCCACCTGCTGCCCCCTCCAGTGTACAAGATGCAGCTCATAGAAAGAAAGAGACCAAGAACAAAAATCAGAATGAGAAAAAAAGATTAAAGAAGAAGCAAGCTCAATTCGTAGCAAGTTGACCAATCACACCAATCTTTTTCTAAGTTAACCAATCTTACCAATGAACCAATTAACTCAATTTAGCTATCGCATCCATGCTATGAGTCTGTCTAAAAAGTGTGCAGCCACTCTCTCTTTCTTAAGCAGTCTTTGTAGCTGGCCAAATCTTTTCTTTTTCTTCCAAGGTGCTATACTATAACATGCCCAACACAAAGTTTTCCAAGCTGAGGTCACTGTCATTGAGTTCCTGATATCTTAGCAAGACTGAGAAATGTGACACAGCATGCATAGTAGCAGTGTGTCTGTTGTGTCGTGGGAATGCTCAGTGCTTTTTTGTATACCCCGTCGGTATATGCGTCTTCGAAAGACAGAGTTTTGAAGAAAGATCCGCACTTATTGCTTGAGAGTTGAGAGCGGAGATGAAGTGGAAACCACTATTTATAACATGTTGCATCGCCCCGGCTTGAAAGAGTAGATTCAGTGGACTTTAGCAAGATATTATTGAACTAGATTCACCAGCTCATCTACGACAATACTCAGACGCCAGCTTTCTTGGTCGCTCATACCTTTGGTAGTCCACTAAAGCAGCCTATGGATGGCGTCTTCGATAAGGACTGGAAACTATCTCATTATCCAGGAGCTGGCACCTTTGACGCCAGGTAAACACCTTTCGTTAGTTGGGTTATCAAACTTGATGGTGGAGCAGTCGGGGAGGATACGAATGAATTTCAGTCATTTTTAGATTAAAAGACAGCAATAAAGGCTTACAGCCTTTACTTACAGCCTTTTGATATTCCATTGGTGCTCCGGATCGAAGACCACTTGCATGTTTTAAGCATGACGCTTTTCCCACCACGGAAACTCCGGGCTCAGTTACTGCAGGAGAAGCGAGCATAGATCATCATTTCTAATATTCACTTGCTATTGTGTGACCTTACCTTTTGGTTTGGGACCAGGTATATCTGCAAACCCTCTTCTTGGTGACGGGATGGGAACCCCGGAGGGAAAGAAGGACCAAAGCCTTCGAGAGTAGCCCTGCGGAGACGCTCCGGTGCCTTGGCTGGCAAATGGATTCCGACTTCTTGGCCAAGACTCTTGGCCGTCAATGGCAGATCTATTGCTTTGGCGATGTGGAGATTATCCCGATAGCTGAGGGTTATTATCTTTTCCGTTTCGCCGGGAAGGAGGCGCCAGATGAAGGTTTGGACCTCCAGTTCTGACAATCGAATTCATAGTCGCAGCCCTCCTTTTTTCTCTATCGAAGAGCTCTACACTCAACTCCCCGTTATAGGTAGACTCGGAAGCAGCTGCTCCTTCAACAACGGCAGCAGGAAAAGAAACTCGGTTTTGTGCAGCTGGGTGCGCTCCGGCAGGTGAAAGAACTAAACAAAGAAAAAGCTCAGCCCTCTCTTTGGGAGAAAGAGGTCTCTCTGTTCCACTTGTAGGCTACCACCCTCTGCTTTAGTAGCCGGAGATGGGCACTTCGGAAAAAAATAAGGACCTGAACCAGACACTGAGAGATTGGCCTGCGGGTCCGTTGCTGTAGGGTGCCTTAGGTTTGATCCTAGCTCATTAGCTATCTTAAAAAGTGGTGATGTAGGCGGATCCGGGTTGAAACCAACATCAGAACCGGAAGAGTGGGTCCGCCCAGCTTTCATAAGAAGCTTACTAGGCACGCGGGTCCCGGGCCTGAGGACAGGAGCATCCAAGGTGGTCGAGCCACAAAAACCGACCGCATCCGGCGCGCGCCCACTTTCTTGATCTCCTGCATCCGAGGATTGGGATTTTGCAGCTGACTCCTCACAATCAATGAGTTAAGAAGAATCACTCAATTCCGTTCGTTCGGAGCCTTCACTGAAGTCATCGAAGACGGGACAAGCTACAACAGGAGAAAGGCTTGCTAAGGGTGAACCCCGAGAGTCTCTACTCTATCTGGCCGATGAGCATCTCGAGAACCAGTGGGCTACTCAGTCAACACAAGAAGGCGTCACCTGGTGGGACACCGGGCAAGAAGTCAAGTCCGGATTCACAGACCAGAATGACCAGCGGTAGTCACCGGGACACCTGGGTAGGATCACGGCAGAGGATCAAGGACCTAGCAATTCAAAAGTCTACCGTGGTCTTCAATAAAGAGAGGTACTCCTGTCGTGGAAGATGGGAGTGCAGGACCGGGACAAGGGCTGTCCAGTAAGTACAGATTGAAGATGATCTCACTGGCGAAGAAAGCTTTTTGGCTCCAGACTGGGCACGGGATATTATAGGATCCATTGTTTGGGCCGAAGCAGCAATCTCTGGTCCCGGGGTAGAACCTGACTTAGGTGTGGCAAAGGTAGTGGATTGATTTAACTACGAGATTTTCGACTAAAGGGCTTCGAGCAAAGCTCTTTCAACTGGGATGGGAAGACCATAAAATCTTTATAGCCAGAAGCTGCTGTTGTGGTTGGGTGGCCAGATCCACTCCATAGGCGAGGCCTAGTCCCAAGTATACCATTCAAATAGTATTGATCCTCTTCCGATGTAGAAAGAAGAGGAATTGCTAATTCTACAATGCAGTATAGCTATAGCTACTAACAGTACTAACTACATTTTCTCACGGGGAACCCCTCGATCCAAGAGGGGCTTCGATGAGCTTTCCGACTCAGATGCAAATGCACCACTTGATTCAGTCACAAGTCCAACTTCTTCCCCCCTCACCTACTCATCTGGCTACCGTGCTGCCTCCTTCCTTTGCCGACTCCACCTGAGTGAGACACCGATTCTTGCCCTAATATCTTCCTCTTTTTCCTGCCATACCCTTGCCTTTCCAATCACTGCTACCCGCTTCGCTTTCCATCTTGCTTCACTACCTGATTCCTATTAGCTAGCCCCGTCATGCTTTTCTCTCTGGGTCGTGTTATCCACTCCTTCATCAAGGTTAGGTCGACCAGACCAGGATCGAGTCGAGTACGACCCAACTCGTCAGGCGAACCGGGCATTTGAGAAGCAAGTGAGCCACCGGTAGCCTAAGCTCGCCCTCGCTTCTTCTTTGTTGCTGAGTTAGCAGATCCTGAGAAGTCGTGATCCTTGATGCACTGGGAAAAGCCCTATTGAACTACCTTCCTTTGTTTTCCACTCACGAAGCTAGGGATCGAAGACACGTCCTTATTCTTACGCCTTTCTCTTTCTCCCAACCTACAGCAAGGTGGTTACTATTCTAATAGTGTGCCAGTACTTCTTATTATTATCGATGAATGATCTGTGCTACCAACATAGTCAAACGAGTCTCATTTTAAGAATATGGCAAGAGTTAACGAAATACGAAAACCTGCATCTAATTGGCTCGAAAGCCGGCTCTTGTTCAACAGCCAGTATTGAATCATTTCCAGTGAGCCGTGTGAAGCACCTATATTCTTCGGGTTTCTTGCCAACAGAAGAGTCTGATGTTGATGTGTCTTCTTCATCAATCCAACCCGTGTTTGAACATTGTGCTCTTCCTATTGAAAGGACAGCTCTCTACAAGACTGGAGCTAGCTACTAGTCCCGCTACTACAGCTACAAACTTCTCAGATAATGAGACTATGAGCGAAGCGGTCTTAGTCTCATTGGATTGCCGGGTGGTAAGCCTGAGAGGAGCGGGCGCTTAGCAGAATAGCGAGGTCGGCGGGCTTGGTGTGCAGGGGCTCGAGCGGAGGCTGACAAAAGCTGTGACGTCGACCAAAGCGGGCCGTCTCTGCGAGTCAAGATAGAGACATGGATAGGAAGAAGGTGCTTCTCCGAGTTTGAATTGAATTGGGTTCGGTATAACAATCAGTACGGATTAGACTAGCTCGAACATGGGTCACTCATGGTTGAATGTGAACAAATAGCCGGTCTTAGCTGCTCTTGCCGTTGAAGGAAAAAGCCATGCCATTGAATGGAGGAATAACTGTAGTTTGAGGAGGGGCGGGCGAAGGTCCCTTCCCTAACTCTGAGATACCTTCTGCGCTATCTTAAAGACCCGGCACAGACTGACCCTACACTGTTGACAGCTTCTGTGGAGCAAGGACTGCTACCCCTACTCAGTTAATCGATCACTACCGTAGACAAGCCTTTGAATTGCTACGGATCCGTCGGAGCAAGCGGTTAAGGCCAAGGGCAAGAAGAAGATGACTCCCCGGAAGAGGATGCGTTCTCGGGTGGCCCTGTCTCAGCCTTAATTAATAAGCAATTTCATCCTCTGCATGACGAAGTCACCTCTACATCTTAGAATGTCGGTATCGAGGAAAGACAGAAATATAGGTTAAAAAAAAGTTCCCAAGAGAGATAGATTTTGTGAATCTACAGACATATATGGTTTTTGAACTGAGCCTGTTTTCCCACTCGTATACCAGTTAGGTAAAGAGGCTTTCTTTGGCTTCTGGACTTAAAAGTCCCTTCTTAGGGGAAGCTAGCTATCTTTTCCTTGTTCGACTTGCCTTCATGAATCAAAGTGTTAGCCCGATGAATGAAAGGTTTGCCTTGTGTTGGGACGGTAGGCAAGTTTCGGTACTCAGTTCCAGGCGGTTTGTTTTCCAGTAAGGTACTCAATCAAGCCGTTCAAGCAAGCGGATCGTAGAAAAACCACTTCTCTTCTGTGTCCTCCTTCTCATGGGAATAGGCAAAAGGGAAAGCGGCAGGGGCTTCGGCTCTTGGAAACCCGTACACTGCTCCTGCACTTCCTGAGAAAGAAGTCGTCTTGGATCTGCTTTTCTCTCGTGTGGGCGGTACAAAGAAATTCGGAATGAGCGCACCGACGGACCATTAGGCGGTCAGTCAAGCTCTTAGGGTGGCGCGCACACTGTCAAGAAAAGTTATGTTGTTGGGAAGCGGACACACCTCCGGAGTTGAGTTATTGATGCCGAATGAGGCAGCAGCGGATGAGAGCAAAGACTTCCTGGTCGGTTTATGTAACTCCTTGCTGTTGACGTCTTCTCCATCTCTCTTCCCTCCAGAACTCTATATCTACGTATCCACCTACGGTACCTCTTCCATAGCTCAATTACTCACTGAACATAGCTAGGTCAGGCGACTAGGTTATCTAACTATGTGGGCAGCCCCCGGCACTGGTTTAACCATAACTCACTCTCCTTGCAGTTGATGCGGGATGAGCGTAGCTGCGTGCCCTAACTCCTCCAGCTCTATGCCCAAACTCAACAATCACTTCTATGAGGGAGCAAGAACTCTATTCAGGGACGGAGGCGAACTCACTGAGCCCAATCACTAACTGACGCTCATCTGTTCAGTCATCTTCCCCAGCTCTCAGTCTAAGTCATTCACTCAATTCCCTAGCTCGATAACTCATTACTCTATTCCCCAGCTCCATTCATCACTCACTCTATCCGGTCCGATATCACCTCCGGTGTTTAAGTAACTTCTTTGGTGTCTGGTCGGCAAGTAAAGTAGTTGGGGTAAGGCGCCTCCGGTCGTTAACTCCTCTTGGCCGGGTGGGAAAGAAAGAGATTTGGGCGCGCCCCAAGGCGTGTTATTGGGGTTCCCGTATAGGGGCACGCACTGTCAAGTGAAGTTCTTGGCGTGGGGCCAGGTGTACTATTCTTCCGGCTCCTCACTCCTGCCTAGTAGACAAAGAAGCTGGTGCGCCTCACCTTCATTGCTTGCTGTGCAACCTCCCTAACATCTAACTAAGGATTCCCCCGTAGGGTCTTGTTTAGTGAGTTCTTAGCTGCGTAGTGTAGTTGCCGCCTTTCTTTTTAGAGTTCCCACTCCTTGCCTCCAAGCCAAGCAACTACTTTACGGAGGTGCAGCAAAGAGTGAAACATTGGCGCTTCGCTTAAACTACACGCCCGGACATAACAAGACGCCCGGAGGGACACTGAGTTAAACAATAGGAGGATATGCTCGACCGAAGGGAGAGGAAGTAGGACTCGTACGGAAGAAGAGGAAGGAGTCAAGTGATGCTATGGGGAGTCGGGTGTCCGGCACCGGCTCAGGGATATAAGAGTAGGCGCGTAGCGGTTAGATGATAGACTGAGGCGCGTAGCGATTAGTTGTTAGACTAAGGCGCGTAGCGTTGCGTTGGGCAAGGGAGGGGGGTCCGGGAGAAGAACAGCGGATTTCCCGCAGATAGTAAATGACTACAAGTGAAGGAGATATTAAATCCAATAACTAGCTGGGACCGGTATTATTTGATCGTGATGTGCCAAAATGTAGACCGAACCAATCATTAGTTCCCAACCATGTGGAGAGTGGAATCCGATCCATAAATCGGTGACTAAAAGAATAGAAAAGGCTGAACCCAAACTTAGCGTTGTCGAGAAATGCTATGCCCAATTGTTTCTTTGTGGATTCCTATACGAAGCTTTTGTAGATGTGTTTCGGGGTACTCCTTTATCATTTCATCCAACAGAAAGAGTTGTTCTAATTCTATGAATTTTTCTTCTCTTGATTGCCTGATTCCAGACATTTATAAAAAGAGAGACCACAAGGGTAAAAAGACATAAGTAGTGGCGAAGCGGGTTATCGTATACACCTCATAGTTGCGGGGCGTAAACTCAAGTTCTTTCGCAGGCGGATTCATAGTCAAGCACTTAGGGTAGGGCGCCGGCAAGTTAAGTCAAGTTATGGGCAGGCAGCGAGAGAAGTCAATAAACAACAATAAATCAACTCACTGAGGGACGGAGGAAGAGATTAATTCACAAGAACGATAAGGCGGGAACTCAATCAATAATTCTAGCACTCAACGTCGAGCAACTTCCAAACGCCATAACTACTTATATTACGGAGAGTGAAGTCAAGTACTTAGTGTGGGGCGCGCAGGCAGGCGGGGATATAAGCGAAGCGTAGATGAAATGTATATGATTGGCAGGCGCACAGTCAAGTTAAGAAAACCTATCCGGTTCAGGACATCTCTCTTTCAAGGAGGCAGCGGGGATTCGACTTCCCCTGGGGGTACTGCGAAAGTAAGTTGATCGTGGATTATAAACCCATATAATTGATTCTTCCTGGGTCACGGACTTCGTTGACAATATGTCTACGCTGGTTCCAGCTCGGCCCAATAATGCTTTTTTGAGTATGACCATTTTTGTTGTTGGTTGATAATCAATCTTATAAAATGACTAGCCGTGTTACTCTTACTATATTACTAGATAGAGTATAGTCCATATCTATTCTATGTAGATATCCGTATATCATTCGTGTCTATGTTACAACACAGCAAATAGAATGCTCTTATGATATCACAAGAATATGTATGCTGTACATCCTGTTGGGATTGTAGTTAAATTGGTCAGCCCTGTCAAGGCGGAAGCTGCGGGTTCGAGCCCCGTCAGTCCCGAACTAGGATCCGACGATCCGATGAATTTCTCAACTCCATTTGCGCCGAAAATTCTCTTTGTTTTATTCACCCTCTCCGAAAAGGTGAGCCACGCAGGAAACTTAAGATTAAACCGGGCCCTGGATATTCAATTTGAGGGCTTAATGGAAGAGGTATTTATATGCTCGCCCTACAAAAAGCAAGAAGAGGCGTGAAACCACTCGACCAAAGGGAGAGGTATTTACCAAAGGGAGAGGCATTCTAAACCGGAGTAGGCTACATACATTGTGTGCTCTGAGTAACTCCTCTAAAAACTCCCCTTGTCAAGTCCTAACTGAAGCTAGAATACTAATACTAGGGCGTACCCTACGCCGAAAGCCTGGCACCGTGGACCGAGAACCGCATTGCTTCACTCCCATTCAATGCTAACCTATAACATAGATAACTTCTACAGGAAGGCTCTTTCTCAAGCTTAAAAAGCGACTTTGACCGGGTCCTCATACATACATACATACCATCGTTTTGGGGCTGAAACATGCCATAAAACGCATTGAAATGGCCTTAAAAACGACATCAGACTTGAAGCTTACCTACGACGGCACTGATTGTTGTGTTTGAAGAGAAGCTCCTCTTGACAACTCACCTTGACCATGTTCAATCCTTCCTCCTCTCCTAACGCGGGTAATAAAGTTATCCCGAGCAAGGAGGCGCTAACGAAGCGAAGCCGATACCAGAGTAGCTACGAGACTAATCACTACCTACGACTGAACTGAGGTTTTTCCACTGCTTTCCTCTTTCTTGTGTGCTCTGAGTAACTAACTCCTAGCTAACTAATAAGTCTTATGTGCCTTCGGCTTAGAATCGAATAGTCGTCTCGGGGCGGGGAGTCGATACGCACCTGTAGTTCAGTCAAAGAAGAGTAGATGCGATGCGGGGAGACAGACCTGCGCCTGCGGCACGTGCTTCGAAAACTGAGCTTGGAGCTATTATATCCCCCGGTCTCGGGACTTCCCAAGTCTTTGATAAAGTTGTAAACAAAAGGCGCTTCCTATTACGTCATTTACAGCCGCAGCTATATGGCCCGACAGCCTTGACTGCGCACCTCTCCGCCGGGCTGCCTCATCACTCTTAACTTCACTCTCTGCCCCCACGACACCCTATACGAATACTGACCGGATACGACTCCCTCGCTTACCCCTATCTCCGCCTGCCCGGACACTAACAACTTAACTGCACTCCCTGCCTCGACACTAACAACATAACATCCGCATCACTTTGCTCTCATCTGCTTCTCCCACTCCTTCATTCGTTGTCCCCGCATCGAGGACTAATTGACTGACTTCTTCGTTGCAGCTCTTCGTTGTTGCCTCCTTAACTCATTGTTGTTGATTGGTCACTCTCTTTGCTTCATCTCCTCCTGTAGTTAGTCGGGGGCTGACACTACTTTAGTTACACACCGGAGGTGCTAAGAGTGAGTGACGGAAGAAGGAGGTATATAGTTAGACCCAGAGGCAGACGCATCAACAGCAAGGAGTCAACAACATCACTCTCAGCCTTACGCAGTTAGATACAAACCTAAGGTGCACGCCTTGCCTTCGCCTAGCAACAGAACACCTAAGCCGGAGGCGAACAGGGAGTTAGTTACATAACGTACGGGGAGTTAGAGAAGAGTTATAGTTCGACCGGCAGAAAGAGAGGTGAGAAAGCGGAGGAGGCAGAGAGAGTGAGAGCTAGGGCACAGAGTGTAGCTAGGGCATCTATTGATGAGCTAGGGCATTGAGATGGAGAAGAACCGCCAAGGAGCTAGGGCATCTATGGAGCTAGGGACTGGGCGTCAGTATGAGTTAGAGTTGGGGAACTGTGAGTTAGATGAGCTCGATAGGCATCAGGGAAGGCAGGGAAGAATGGATGAGCGGGGATGAAGTCAAGTCGATTGAAGAGCTGTTGGTGGGCAAGGAAGGAGGGAAAGATAGAATGAAGACCGGAGGGGATTAGAAAGGAAGGGAAAGGGATGAAGTTGCTCGAGCCGTCAGGCGAAAGGGATGAAGCGGGAATATAACTCACTAATGTCAGGGGAGCCAAGTCAAGAAGTCAACAATGCGGGATCTAGAACAAGACTGCGGATCAATAAGTCCGGGATCTATAACTAGAAACGGATGCCCTTCGGACGGGCAGCGGCGCAGGCAGGCACAAAGTCAAGTAGTGTCAGCCTCAGGCTCGGGTGTTTAGTTATGTTGTTGATGTGGGTTCCCAGGATATAAGTTCAGTTCTCCTTGTTGGGAAGCGGATTGGGGAAGAGTTAAGTAAAGACTGATTAGGTGTCCGGGGTGTTGGGTATAAGTAGGGGAGCCCAGGCACTGTCAATCAAAGAGTTGTTGGTCTCAGGGCTGCCGTATATCAGTTGTTGAGGCGTGCACTAAGCGCCAATTGTTTAATTAACTCCTTGCTTGGCACCTCCGGCGGGAATAAGATAACTAAGTCCTAACGCTTAGTGTCCCTAATTCCGATTAGGCGGGCGTGTCACTCTTTGCAACTCTATTGTTTAATCTCTGCGCCTCCGGCTCCTTGTTTCACAACCTCCGGCCTGGAGGAGGGGGAACTCAGGCTTCGCCGACTGAGAACACCAAGGAGGGACACACTGATCTTGCTAAGTCAAGAACTCCGGGAGCGGGGTGGAGCGACTTACTAACTACGGTGAGCGGTGTGAGCGACTTACTAACTACGTGAGCGGTGTGAACAAGCGCCTTATATTAGTCTTGCGTTGTAGTTATCCAGAGTGAAGCGTAGCGCTAAGCTTTCAGCGTGGCGAAATAAGTAATAACTAATAATGCGCTGCGGGGGGAGCGGAGAGAAGGGATTGCTGGGTAGCGATCACGAGCTGAGTGGTCTTAGTCTGATTCTGCGTATTCTACACCCGCATTCCTTTCCGGACTGACTTGTTCGTTCCTTCCTTTCTTGCAATGAGGTTCGTTCAAGCAGTGCTTCACCAAAGGGAGAAGAGCTTTAGTGCCAGATCGTAGCGTAGTTGATAGATGATTCTTGGTAAGAGACTTTTTCCCCTTCTCAGAGTCGGAAGAATGCATTAACGTAAGTAGGATTAGCTTTCTACAGGGTGAATCAATCCCTGACCGAACGTCACTTGAATGTGAGTGCTTGTCAAGTCCGTCTCTCTTTCTCTCTGCCCCTCAACCTTCGGTTGTCGGTCGAGCGACACTAAGCCTCAATACCCGGAGGGTATGCGGCTTCCTCTTTCTCAGTGTCCGGGGCGTCTTGTTTCACTCTATCCCTTGTAGCGTCTTGCTAATACACCTCCGGGGGAGAAGGCAGGTGGGCAGATGTTGTGTTGTCTATTCCGAGCGAAGAGTTAACTAATCGGGCACAATCAGTCATGTCACGGATAACTCAATTAACCAAAACAGTCGATTAACTCACTGCGGGAACGCGATGAACTAAGTCAATCTAGGTCGGGCAGCGGATATGCTGTTGTTTATTAGGGGAATTGTGTTATTACTTGGCACTTCGCTTAGTGTCCGGTCTCTTTCTGTCCTCATTCTCTGCCTCCCTATCTCACTAAGAAGGGAATATTAATAAGTTCAAAAATGAATGCCTGGAGGGGGGATTGAGAGGAAGACGCATACCGGAGTCATTGAGGGCGGATGAGGGCTCAGGTTTGTCAAAATAACTAACTTCAGGGAGTCGCAGGCTCAGGTCTTAGTCTAACTCACAGTGCTCTAACTTCTCGTACCTCTCCCTGTTGGTCGAGTCACTCCTTCGGCTTTGCTGGCCTCCGGGGGAGTCGGGAATGCAGGGTTGTTTAGAGAAATTCTTCCATATATCGAGCGATAGGCACTCCAATGAAGAATCTCTCGTTCTGGGTTATAGCGAAGAATTATGTATGGCCAACGAAAGGACATTTGTCACTGACAAGAACTAAACTCTTTCCCTTCAGCTGGTAGACTGAATGTATGTGATGTATTTTTATCCCTAGGTATGGCTACCGAAAGGGGGAATGCCGAGCTAAGGAAGACCTGGAAGTCTGAATAAGGAAGAACCGCTGTTAGTTAAACCGGGTGTCAAAAGCGAAGGATGAGAGTTCCCAGAGGGCAGACGGGAGAGTGAATTAAAGAGTTATGGAGGAGGGAACAAGACTGCTTGCCCCCCGGCGAGGAGGGAACATCGCTAAATAACTCAACCGCGGAACAATTAACTCACAATCACTCTATTGCCCTCAGTCTTTATCTCGCTCATCTCTGCTCATTCACTCAAGAACAATCAGTTCACTATAACAATGAGTCCCGGAGGGACAGAACAATAAGTCAATGCACTAAACCTAGATAAGTCGATTAACTGACTCATGAACTCAATGCGGCTTCCTCATTCTCTGTGTCCACGCCCCGGAGGTGAACTACTTTCTTTTCTTAACAAGAGATATAGCTTGCCTAGCCGAACAAGCAACATAACTCCTCTTTGTCCTCCGGAGACCTAAGAGAGGTAGGGATCCCACATCGAGTTAGTTATTGTTTTAGGAGGGAATAGAGATTCCGTGCAGTAAGAGGAGGGCAGAAAGTGGGGAATTGAGATAGGGAATGAGGTTGCGGAGCAGTGAGGCGAAGGAAGTGAGCCGATTGTTGCGAAGGAGTAATGAGGTTGCGGAGCAGTGAGCCGATTGTTGCGAAGGTTGTGAAACAATAGCAGCAAAGAGTGAGACGCCCGGCCCTAAAGACTACCCGTAGGGTATGAGTTAGACTTAGTGTCGGGGAAGCTACTACTTCCTCCTTCCTTACTAGCAAGACTCCCTCTCCTTTGCTTGAGTCGTCGAGTCAGCCCTCCGAATCCCCAATAGCAACTACACAGCCCGGAGTATTTACCATTGGCGCTTAGTGTCCACGCCAAGTACTTTGTTTACCGGAGAGAGCGCCTAACTACACTCCATAACAACCTAGGAGGCGTGTAGGATGAGCGATGCAAGGGCGAAGCAGCAGTGGCTGGACCGGCAGAGCTTCACACTTTATGAGATCAACCGAAAGGGAAATCTCATCTACTTATCGTGTATCGTGGGACTTCTATACGATAATACTACGTCTTCGACTTCTATAACTTCTATATACGAGATCTCGCGTGAAATACCGCTACGTAGGTGTTGAGCTAGGCGGCAGTTAGTTAGTTGTGAGGCCGTAGGTGCTTGCTTGTGAGAGCGAGGTTGCTTGCTTGTTAGAGAGTAGGCGATTCTACGGAGTAAGGAGGCAATAAATACTGTCTTGCAGATCTCCACTATTCCCATTTTCCGGAAAGCTACTCCAAACTGTAAAGTAGCTGTAAAAGCCGCTCTGGAAGGATCTGACAGCTTTTCTCTCTGCTGTTTCCGCTAGTCATAGGAGGGGACTTCAATTCTGTGCTATACAATGAGGAGAAAGTTGGCGTCGGCTGCCCAATCTTCTATGATTGATTTTCACAATTTCTTGAATGCCAATTCATTATTTGATGCAGGGTACAGAGGCAGTAAGTATACCTGGTGTAATAATCAGCACGGGGGGCGTTGTGTTCGCGCGACTTGCTGAACAAAGAATGGCTGTCATTATTTCCAATAACTTCAGTGGAACACTTGTCTCGGACGGATTCCGATCATGCTCCACTTTGAATTTCCTGCCGACAAAGTGCCTGTTCAGGGCCCAAGCCGTGGAGATTTCAATCCATGTGGTGTTTGCATAAAGACTTTTTTCATGGAGTAATAGTCTACTTTATATGATGCTTTGCATGCCAAGTTAAAGGCTTTAAAGACCCGGGGGGTGGAATGTGAACGATTTTGGCAATGTTTTTCAGAAGGTGGTTGATGCCGAAGATCAAGTTTTGGAGCTAGAAGCAAAGTATGATGCAGATGGAAATCTAAATTCAGCTCTCAATGATGCTCATCTAATGGAAGAGACATACTGGAAAGAGAAGGCAAATGTGAAGTGGTCGGGTGACAGAAACACTAAATATTTGCATTCAATTGTTATGCAAAGAAGACAGAGGAACGAAGTAGCTCGCCCTCAAAAACCGGGGCGCCAAAGCGTTTGCTAAACTCAAAAATGATGAAATTAAATGTGACTGATGTTCAGACTATGCATATGATGGCTGTGGATTACTTTTCTTCTTTATTCACAGGTTGTATATGCATTAGAAAGAATGGTGGAAGTCATTCCTCATCTTGTGACGGATGCTCATAATGCCATGCAGTGTACGGTTCCTACGAATGAAGAGATCAAGGCCGCTATTCAGAGTATGCCCCCGGACAGTTCACCGGGTCCCGACGGCCGGTAGTTTTTTCATTCATTGCTGGGACATTATCGCAGAAGATGTATGTGCAGCTGTGAAGGACTTTTTCAGAGGTGCTAATCTTCCGCGATCATACACATCATCCTTCATTGTGTTGCTTCCTAAAGTAGACAATCCGACTCTTCTTTCTGAGTTTCGGCCGATCTTCATATAGAAGATCATTTCTAAAGTTATGGCAATCAGGTTGGGCAGCATACTACCGCTTCTTGTCTCTGAGGAACAGAGTGCTTTTGTGAAGTCAACAATCATTCCTTTAGTGGAATTCGTTCGCTTTAGAAAGGGTGGTTACCCCTGGTCTTTCTCACCTTGGGCTTGAGCCTGGTATTTATCTAATTATCTATAGATAATTATCTCACCTGTGCGTGATCTAATTAATAGACTAGCTTCACTAAGACTAAGTCGATATTCTAAAGCGACTGCCGGACCATTCCATTCATTGTCTTCTCTCCTCAAACGAAAGGTTTTGTGTCTGTCTTTCTTTTTTTAGTTCAAAGAGGAGTATAGGGGTGGTATTACGACCTGGTGGAAAAAGATCTTAAATGGCAATGGCTTTTGTTTTTGTTATAAATGGAAATGTCGCTTTATTAGCCTTCTCGGTGGTCGTTAGCAGCTGCTTTTGACAAGCCATTCCCGCTGCTGTCGTCAACGGTAGAACTCCTCGGGCATCCGTCCGTTCTTGCTTCTGGAGTTAAGGACTTAGTCTCGTAGACCGATTGTTTTTAGTACCTGCTTCAATCGCTTGAATGGGCTTCAAAGCTCGTATAAAGATAGATAAATGGGCGATCTCAGGCCGACGCCTCCCCTTCAATGTGCAAGATTGAAAAGTTCTGTATCAGCTTCATCGATTGATGTTGTTGAAGTAGCGGTTGAATTGTCCATTTCAGTTTTTTTAATGGAAGTTGGGAGTTCAGGAAGCTCGCTCTCCCCTAATTGGGTATCCTCGGCCAAAGAAAAGATAGAAATTTATTGATTAGAGCAGTATCCCGGGTTACTCCCCAAAAACTGGCTCAATGGCAATGCTTGGTGCATTTAGGCTTAGCATTGGCTCAAGCCGCCCTGGGATGAAGTCGCTGGTCCTTAGGGCCAGGAGTGAAGCAGTCTGGTTTGATAGAAGCTGGCTTCCCTTGTTTAAATATTGTTATTTTCTTTTTCATGAGGAAGGATTTCCTTCTTGCTTTCCTGGTGTAAACTCCGAAAGGAAAGAGGCTAAACTATCCCATCCCATCTCATCTCGATCTGATCTCCCCTCCCTTTCCGGCTTATCTTGGCTTCAAAGCTAAATGCAGCCATTTCTCACAAAACCATCAAAGCAAATGAAAGAGATTCAAAAAGACCTGGTGAAATGAAAGCCTTCAGGCCAGAAAGAAGAAAGTCAAGAAGTCCAGGAGCAGGCGATCTTGCTAAGAGCTCCTATTCCTCTGCACCCGAAAGAAGCAGATTCGTTCACAGGATTTTTGCTAACAGAAAAGAAAGAGCTGCGCCCCCGGCAAAGCCTTTCTTTGAAGTAGACTAGTTGAACAAGAGGAATGAATGGAATCACCCTCGGCTCTGGAGCTGGCTTAAGCCATGCCCGTACCACCAAAAGCACTTATTCTGACAACAGTGGCAACAACTGCAACAGCAGATAAGAGAACACCGCTACGCGCCTCTATAGCAATTCATTTTCTTGTTCCCTCCTCCATAACTCTGCTTATTCTGATTCAACAAGGAGCAATTCGTGTGACAAGTGGTTTCACTGAAGTAAGAAAGACAAGCTTTCCTTAGGGGATTTCCATTTTTTTTACTGTACTCAGGATATTTCCTTTCTATAGAAGTGTAACCAGAACCTCTTTCAAATATAGTTGTGTCCGTGGAAGGTTTGTTTGATTGAGTAGTAGGTATGAATATCCGGTTTCCGGTCTCCGTATGCTTACACGAGTGGTCTATACGAGGCGAGGGAATAGGTTCCAGCCTTCTACCATTTCATTGTAAGGGAGGTCTATGCGAGCGAATACAGTCCCTGACATCGCTTTTCATTTCTTCTTCTTGCGAGTCAGCTGTACCAGTTAGTGAGGAGGGATCTAGTATAATTCCTTCTGCCGGTGAGCCAGTTGCATCAAGTGTAAGGCCCCATCTCTTGGCATTGAATGAAGCAGGAGTCTTGAAAGCAGGGAAAGCTGGTTTTAGCTCAAAAGCTTTAGTCTTTCCCCAGCATATAGAGATTCTCCTGCAATCTCGAGGTCTTTCTTGCAGTCATTCATAAGGTACGCCCTTCCAGTTGCAGCAAGGTCAAGGGCAAATTCAATCTCTGAGTCTGGGTCAATTGGACTTTCTTTCGATGGCGATCTAGTTACAGTCCTTCTGCCTGCCAGTGCTTTGTCTTCTATTGTCAGAGGAAGGATAAGAGATCCTTTTTTCCCAATACTATATATACTATACTTTTTGATTTGAGTGCTTACTAGATATCTTGACTTGGGGTTTGTTTGAGTTTCAGGTAGAGTAGCTTTTCTTATGTAATAGTAGTTAGTCTATCTTTCCCTCTATGCTTTCCCTGTATGCTGCTCAAATCTGAGTTAATCCCTATTCTGGGGATTGAGTTCCATTTGCTGTGGGGCCAGCCCTTCCAGTCCAGTTGAAGTTGGAGTTTGAGTTTCTGTCCTTCGTCCTGGGACTTCTGTTACAGTGCTAAGCCCATAGAGTTTGAGTTCTTCTCCTGAGAGTTCTATTCCAGTGGTCAGGCCTCTTCAATAGCTCAAAGTAACTGCTCTGCGATATTCTAGTTATAAAGAAAGCTAACTTCATGGGTAAGCGGTGCTCTCTTTCACATAAGCCCTCTGTCAAAGCAGTTGAAGCCTGCACTCAAGTCTAATCCATACTGGTGAGCCAACAAGCCAGCTTCCTGTGAGCGAGCAAGGAAGTAGGCAAGTGAGAGAACAGGAGTCTTGAAAGGAAGCGCCGGGATAGAGCTTTTCTAGGGCCTGCATATGACCTGCATATGGCCTTCATATGACTGATGGGGCGGAATAAGCTTGTAGTTCAGGACCCCCCTTTCTACCCTATAGGGCTGTCCTTACTAACAGGCATAAGAGAATAGTAATGTAATAACTGCTGTAATAGGCCAAAAAGACCATTCCTGCCAAGTTTCCTCTTAGTTAACATTGGTGGAGAAGAGAGTTTGAAAATGACGAAGCGGTAGTAAGGTAAGCTGGAAAACTGCCGAAAGATCAAAAAAATCTTTGAAGGCACTGCCACACCACCAGTGGCTGGCGCTTCTGCGGCTGTAGGGGCGGCAAGCACCCGGCCTATGCTATACCCTCCCGCTGCCATTCAATAGCCCAAATGGGCCAAAAAGATGGTTGGACTTCACATTAAGAAGTGAGTGTTCAGCGAAAGCAAGAAGGAAATCCTTATAATAAATAATAAGTGGTTTCACTCCAACCTTTATACTTAGGACGAGTATAAAGAATAGTCCTAGTCATCTGCAAGGGCTAGGTCAATTGCGGAAAAAGGGTAATCTCTTTCAGCCAGGCGAGTTTCCTTATTTCCAATTGCCTTCCCGTAGCTTGGAGTTGCAATGGAAGTTTATTTGATTGTGAGTGAGCGGTCAAGCTAGCAAGACCGTTTGAAAGCAGTTTTCAACCATATCTTATTTGTTTGCAGTACAAGCGCCTATCCATTTTGAGTTCTTCGCCCTGTATTTGCTAATGCTTTCCCGGCGGTTTCAATAGGAGTTTCCTTTTAGCCAGTTGCAGGAAAGTGTTTATCCCTCCCCCGCCCTTATTTTGCTTATATTCTAAGATAGAGAGTCATTTGCTAGTCCCATTGAAGCAGCTAGTCCTATTTAAGATAGTGCCAGAGTATCAGTAGTTCCGGCTCTTATTGTAATTCCTACTGTAAGCGATCGAGAAAGAGTGCTAAGGTCTTCACCGAAAGCCAATCCTAAAAACCAGTTTTCAAGCTTTTTCTTTCCAGCAATTCTTTAGGCAATCAGGTAAGCAAGCCCAATTACAGTTAAAAAGCAAGCCAGCTGAAGTAATTCTTTCTTTTCTTTACAATATAAGTGCCTTTTAAAGCCAGTATTAGTACCTCTTAGGGAAAGCCTTCCAAGCAGTCCTCTTTCCAGGCATCTTAGGCTAGCTAGCAAGTCAGTGAGATTAGGAAATAATATATTTCTAGTCTATCCTTTTGGCTACTTAAAGCAGGCAATAGTAGGAAATAAATAGGCAAGCAGGAGGATTGAAATAGAAAGCAGCGGAATAGACAGAAATAGGCGGGGTAGAGCAAGGGTCAAGAACTAGGTAAAGGCGCTTGCGGCAAAGAAGTTTTAAAGCAGGGATATTAGAATATCCTTCCATATAAGGTTAGGGAAATCCAGCACTACTCGAGAAAGCCTGGAAAGCCCTCCTCTCAAGCCGGGAAAGTTAGCAAGGAAAGCCAGGGACGACAAATATTACCCTAGAACTGAAGCAATTGGGTAGGCTTACCTTAGGATTGCTATTGGGTGGGATTATCTTAGGACTTGAACTGAGAGAAGGGAATTCACACGGTAATTGGATAGGCTTACAGCTGGAGCTTAGGAAGGTATTATCACTGAAAGAGATTAGACATGAGAGGGAGAAGGCATTATAAAAGGAACGGGCATTCCCAATGGCTTATGGGGCACTCATACTATACAAAAAATAACCCACTGGTAAATGGGACAGGCACAGACTAAGGCACAATGGACTGATTTTGCTCTTCAGTGTGCAGTACACCCACTAGAGACTCTCCAGTTTCTATCGATTAGAATATTATTATTGCTTTCAGGAGTGGGAATAATAGTGGGGAGAGTGGGGGGAGTTATACTAATTCCGATACTCGGTCCAGAGAGACTTCTTACTGGTAATAGGGGGACTCTTACAGAAGCTTAGTCAACTGGAGAGTTGAATATGATACACAAGCAGAACCAGATCAGAAGGAAGGGAACTCAAAATGGCTAGCCGGGCAAAATCAAAAGCTATAAAAAGCTTGCTTTAAATATCTTACTTGCTGTAAAGGCTCTCAAACGAACTAGGATAGCTTGAAGGAGGGTTTGCATTTAACCTTGCTCGAACTCGCTTGCATCAGAATCGGAGAAGAAATCAAGATGCTCTACAACACAACAACCTACCTAAACTTGCTAACTTTCTCGAAAAGAGAACCAGCTATCCCACTGATTGATGGGGCCGAGGGTGAGGTACTTCTTGATAGGGGCTTTCCTAAAATGCCTAGTTGCCTAAGCTTGCTCATTGGATTCATTCAGATAATGCTTGAAAACGGGCTTCCTTTCCCGTTACTGATTCCCCTTGTTTGCCTTGAGGAAATCATTCTTGCTTATAAGCATTTTATATAGGGAAATAAATCTATCTCTTCTCGTTAGCCTTCCGAGAAAAATAATTATTAGTATATCTCCTTAGAACTTCCTTAGATTAGACCTCCCAACCTCGTTGACTCTTGTGTTAAAAAAGCATACCCGGAACAGGAAATAGACCTCAAATCCCTGCAACTTACACTATCACTCTAAACGACTCAAAGGCAGAAGGTGGAACTCAAACTCTAGATGGCAGGTATGGACCCACATCCAACTTCAACTGCATCTATCCTAATGGCTCACAGGGCTTACCCCTATTCTGCAATTGAATTGGATGCGCTTACAACTGAACACTCTTGCGCAAGGACGGAAACTGGTTCGAAAGGACCCACATCCAAGATAACTCAAACTGCCTCGTATCCCACTAGCGAACCGGAACTAGCTGGAAGGAAAGAGGCTGGCAGGGAACATCAAGGCAAGGGACGAAGTAGTCACTTTATACTGACGAAGTAGTCACTTTATACTACGGGACAGGGATGACCACTCAAACCACCTAGAAACGATTAGCAACGGCTATCTCTAGGCTTTCTGCTATTCCTAGCTTTATCCCGCTGTAGCCTACTTTCTTGCCTTAGCTCTATCTCCTGCTTCTATCAAAGAAGCCACTTTCACTATCAACACTATATTATATAGTCCCTGCTTGCTCATTTGAAATAAAATAACTTGAAAGCTCACTTTCTCACTTTGTGGAAATAAGATATGCTTTATAACGATCTTAACTGATTGATCTAGTTGTAACTGACTTTCTCACCGGAAACTAGCTTGCTTACTGACTTAAGTCATCTAAAGCTTACTCACTTGTGGGATTTGACCTTGATGGAACTCTTACCTTAGGACTAGGACTGTCCAGCAAAGACTATATAATATAGTGTTGATGGCCTGGATAGTAATGTTGTTGGGCCGGACATAGAAAAAACAAGATAAGGGCTAATTGTAACATTCTAGTACAGGAAATCTCTTAACAGGAGATATCCTCACAGGAAATGCCATCCAAGGTAGGACCGCTATCTGGTAGTGCTTTCCTTTAGATAGTTAGCTCGTTACTAAAGGGCGTGCTGCCTATCCCTAATCTATTTCGGATTCGGAAGAGAAAGATCGGATATCGACATTCACCTGTCTGTGACATTGCATTCCACACCGCAATAGTGTTTTATTCGGAAGATCAGGACCGGACATCGACATTCACTTCAGCCATTCGCCTATGGAACCACCTCTTTGGTATTCACCTCTGTGCCATGTGGCATTCGCCTGTGCTGCTATGCTATGAAGGGGCATGAGCCTCCTGAATGGCGACCTCTCCCACAGCGCTCTCTAAGAGGATTTGTTGGTCCAAAAAGAAAGGAAAGCTTGTCTTTCTGACATATTATTTATAGGAAACCACTTCTTATTTATAAGGATCGGGAATCGCTTTATTTTATTTAGCCTGGGTTTGAACCCCTAAATCCATTTACGCGGGTGTGCACTCAACTCAAACTCAAAAAATAAGTGAATCAAGAAGTGACTTCGCTAGGCTAGCCTTGTTAGTTAAGAGTTATGTTATCCCCTAACGCCAGGGAGAGCAGTCCAATAGCTGCCGTTATTCCTTCCTTCAACAAAAGCAGAAGCAGACGGGATACTGAAATAAGATACACCAAAAAAGAACGAAAGTCAGTACCACCACTGCTACTCCTACTCCAACTAGTACAGCTAGCGCCTCGAACGAATCACATGCTGACCCCGGACTGACTCCAGGACCAAGACCTACTGCCCTTACGACAACAGATGCGGATGAACTAGCTTAGCTGCTCGGATAAAGGCTTTCCTGGAAGAAAGTGGAATACTACTTATAAGTAAGGAAAGATATGCTCGTCTTCCTTCCCACCTGGAATAGGACGGGGATGAACTCAAAAATCTTTCGCCCCAGGTCAGGGAAAAGAGCTAACTGTATTATTACTGCTAGCAATCAATCATTACAGCTTTGTTGGGTGATTCTATAGTCTTTGAGCCTAAATCGAATCTTGACTATTGGTACAGAGCCATACAGAATGGTCGTAGAGTGATCTGATCTTTCTTTTTTTTCCGATTGCTTCTTTTGCTTTGACATCCAAGACATGAACAAAGGAAGGGGGAATAGCTCTCTTCTTCCCATCTACTCTATATAAGGAAGGAAAAAGTCAGTGTGAGAGTCGAGTTCAGAGGAGCATCAGCCCACCAGACAGAGAAAGCCCAAACAAAAAGGCCTTCTATGGCTAATTCCTCGCTTTGCGGATCGTTCCTTTTCTTTTCGCTGGGAACTCAAAAATCGATGAATCTTAGCCTGGCGCCACTCTATTCTAGCAAGGTCTTGGCTGATCTTCCTTGCCTCTCCTCTTAGCTTACCTTGGCTTCGGGTTCGGATCACGTAAATTTGACTAGGCGAATAGAATTCAAAAGAAAGAGCACAGCTAAAAACAGACAAGACTAGTCTTTTTTTCCGGTCAGCCAGCTAAACAAACAGGAAAGAGAAAGAGCAGAACAGAAAGAGTTCCTTAGCGGTGAACTAAGAACGGGAATAATAAGAATAAAAAAATCTTATTTTTATAATAATAGCAATTCATTGATTTTAAAACCTATCCATTGACTTTTTTTTTTACAAATCCTTTTTTATATTGCAATGAGTGAAGAGTCAAATGTTTTGGCCATTCCTCGTGGGTGGATGAATCAATATAATTAAGAATCAGAGCTCTGGATCTTTGTTGTTCATCCCTCGTAGTAACGGGGTTTGCAGCGATAACTTGTCTACTAGACAACCATGAAGTCAAAAAAAATGTATCTATCTTTTTAATGTTAACTAAGAGCCTGGCTCCAGGAATTTGAGAAGCCATACCACAGTATGGATGTTATCCAAACGCATCTCAAGTAGTCGTAGTCAAACCGGGTCCGTTGACCTTTGGGCTTCGATTACAAAGGCGCTTGCGACTTTACAAATAAAGCCCGAGGATTGGTAACTCCATTGCTGTCATTTCATATATGTATATGGTTACAATTATATACATTCAAAGTGTGTCTATAATGTAGCACCAGGCGGATTGTTAGCTAGTTTGTATCATCTTATGAGAATACAGTATGATGTGGATCAACCGGAATAGGTATGCATCAAAGTCTTTGCCCCAGGGAGGAATCTAATCCTAGAATCCCGTCAGTTTTCTTGATTTTGAAAAGTGCGGATTTTCAAGAACGGGAATCTCTTTTTAGTTTCATCCACGCCTGAAACGTATCTTGATGCCTGAATTGATTGGTTGGCCCCTACGCAAGGAGATTCTATTGCCCCCAATTTATATGAAAAAAAAAAAATGGGGTTTTCATTAAAAAAAAATCTGACAGAGCGACAATTACTTAGAAATGTTCGTATCGCTGGAAAAGCCAAAAGGTCTATGAACTAGCTCATGCTTTACTAGCCAAGCAGATGAACGACCCCGCATCTTCTTGATCTCTCCCACATTTGTATTTGTATAAGTATTTCATATTGACAATGAAATTTATAAAGATTGACAGCTTTTTGTCATTCCGCGCAAAAGCAACCTGCCTAATTCACTAATTCGTGGGAAGATATTGAACTTTTTGATCTAAAAAATGCTTCAGAAGGTATTTCCGAAGTAGATGGTGATTGATAGAGCAATTCTTGATTGTAATTTCCAGTATGAGTACTGCGCCGAACATGAAACTTGTGATTGGTAGTAAAACATCGATTTTCCTGTTGAGAGCCGACTCTATCTTCATATATTTCTCGAGATATCTTCTTACGAAGTTTCGTTATTGCATCTATAACTGCTTCTGGTTTGGGTGGGCAGCCCGGCAAATAGACATCCACAGGAATTAACTTATCGACTCCCCGAACAGTACTATAAGAATCGGTACTGAACATCCCTCCTGTAAGAAAGAGTATAAGCTCCCATAGCTAGGCAATGCAAATTGTTCAGGCATTTGTTCATATAATCTCACTAAAGAAGGAGCCATTTTCATTGTTACTGTGCCAGCTGTTAAAATTAGGTCCGCTTGTCTAGGACTTGATCTTGGTACCAATCCATAACGATCAAAGTCGAATCGTGAGCCTATTAAGGAAGCAAATTCAATAAAACAACAACTGGTACCATAGAGAAGCGGCCATAAACTGGAGAGTCTTGACCAATTCGAAAGATCATTCGGCGTAGTTGAAATAACTGAATTGGGGGTTGTTTGATCAAGTAACGGGAACTCGGTCAAATTCATAACTGTCTCAAGGTAATCTTTTCCTTCTTTTTTATTTTTATTGTCTGAATATTCAGGAGCTAAGACCATTCCAATGCTCCTTTTCGCCATGCATAAACTGAACCAACAATTGGAATAAGCACAAAAATGAAAGCTTCTATAAATACGGATACACCCAATACATCAAAACTCATTGCCCACGGATAAAGAAAGACCGTTTCAACATCAAAAACAACAAAAACTAGAGCAAACATATAATAGCGAATTCGGAATTGTAACCAAGCATCCCTATGGGTTCTATACCCGATTCATAACTAGAGCATGCAGCCGATCATGGATAAAGAACTATATAAAG